AGGAGCGTATTGTACTGTGTGTATAGACGAGGCGCAAAATAATTGACTACGACTACCGCAACGAACGCGTCGCAGGACAACCGGGGGTGGGAAAGGAAAGAAAGATAGGGGGACGGATACCCAGCGGGGGGTTGGGTGGGTATTGCTACGTATGGGTGTCTCGTCCGAGAAGGACCAGGCAACGTGGGGGGCCGTGTTCGGGACTCGTATGTAAAGTAAAGATCCTTGACTCGGGAGCGCAATAGGGAGCTGGAAGGAAGGCCAAAGTCGATCAATTCCCACGGTTTCCGCGGGAAGAGTTACTAACTGGTTTCCATTATTCATGTCACGCCGAAGCCGTGCGGGAGGGACAGATGCAGGGGCCGATTCGATTTATTGTAACCGGTTGGTAAACATGTTGGTCAATAATGTTCTTAAGCGCGGGAAGAAATCATTGGCTTACGGAACTCCACATAATGCCGTGAGGGATGTAGGGCGGGTGACGGGGAACAATCCATTATCCGTCCCGCGCGGAGCAATACGTAGATTGACTCCGGACGTGATGGTGAAAGCGCGACGTATGAGCGGATCGACCTACCAGGTCCCGGCCGGGATGCACTCCGCGCGAGGAAAAGCACTTGCTATCCGTTGGCCGTTATGGGCAGCCCGGAAACGCCCGGGACGAAGTATGGCTTCGAACCTGAGTCTCGAATTAATGGATGCCGCAAGGGGTGACGGAAACGCCGTGCGCAGGAAAGAGGAAGTTCGGGGGTTGGCAGAGGCCAATAGAGCTTTAGCGAATCCCCGCCTCTCCCCCGGCCGGGTAACCTTATGATGACTAACTTATTATACGTGCATATGCTTGTATCGGGCGGGGATTGCCAGCCGCGGCGGGCAGCGCGCTACATCGCGGCGGGGTAATGACCATATGGTATGACAAGATGGGCGGCAGGGGGAGATTGCCGGAGTTGTTTTGCAGGGTAAAATGATCATCGGTTTGGGTCCATTGGCGGGCATATTATATACAATGATGCATGCTCACTTGCAATCGTATCTTAAAGAGACTACGGATTTCGAGCCCGATCCGCATTTACTGTTCGGAAGTACTACCATCCTACCAGAATGTATCCTGGTTATTAGTTTGGTAATCCTTTTGGTAAGGGATATTACTTTCGGAGACATGTTTTGGTCATACTTCATTTCCCTTACGGGTTCGGTAATGAGCATCACGGTATTGTTCTACCGATGGAGAGAAGAACCTATTACTAGCCCATCGTGCGGTTTCCAGACAGACACCCTTGGTGACATGTTTCAATTCCTGATTCCATTACGTTCGATACTATGCATCCCCCTATTCGCGGAATACTCTCGGTGCGCAGAAATGGCCATGACCGAATCCTTGTCGTTCGTCCCAGCAGCTACTTCAGGGGGAATGTTTTTGTGCGGTGCCAGCGATTTAGTGACTATCTTTGTAGCTCCGGAACGTTCGAGTCTATGTCTCTATCTGTTAACTGGATGCGCCCGGAAGGACGTCAGATCCAGTGAAGCAACCGTGAAATACTTACCTATGGGTGGAACAAGTTCCTCCATCTTGGTTCATGGTTCCTCCCGGCTATACGGCCCGTCGGGGGGCGAGGTCCAGCTTTGGGGGATAGTGAATGGTCTTGTAGGTACACGAACGGGGGACTCTGCAGCAATCTCGATCGCGCTTGCATGTATAATGGTTGGAATTGCATTCAAACCTTCCTTAGTCCCTCCCCACCAATGGACTCCTGACGTCTACGAAGGAGTGTGATTCGTTTCGTCCAATCATGATTCGACTCGTGGTGCAGGAAACGAATAGATACTCGTCCCCCCTGCGCGGCGTCGAATGGTGGGCCAAAGCTTCTTGGGCATGCGTCGTAAGGGGATACTGCAGCCCTAACCCGGATCGAAGAAAGACGACTTCCGCCGAAGTCATTGTAGTACCACCTGAGTAACGTGATTAGGGTGAAGCGAAGTAGTGACCCGCGAGTTATCTGCGTCGCTGAATAAAGAGTTCCCGCGAGCCGTGACGGGTAGTCGGTACGAAGAATCGAAAAGTAGTGACGTGTAAACAACGGATGGGCGGATGCCCCGTGGTGGCTTCCAATCCCTCAAGAACCGCCGCCGGCTTTACTATAGGCATACGTCAACCAAGGGGTCACCCTGAAATAGCTTCGACCCATGGCCATAGAGAACGAATAAAGTTAGATGGTTCTCTCGTACGAACCAAATTTAACGTCTGCCACCAATCCGGCCGCCGGGATCACTGGGGAGGAGTTGGATGACAAATCAGTACTTAACCGTCGCGGTAACCACTGATGAGGGATTCCCCGGGAAGCTGGCGGCGGATATTACTCTCATGACCGCTCGTGGACGTAATGGGACCCCCTGCATACGCGGGGAGGGTGACCCGAGTAAGACATAATGCCGCCGGCCGGGCGAGCCGTCTTCTCGCCACCCGGGAGCCGCGCGATATGAAAGTATCCCGCGCGGTCCTGAACGAGAGGAAGGCGTGATTTACACCCCATTCCCGACTCCGACTCCCCCACCCCAGTTGTCGCTTTCTTGTCTGTGACCTCGAAAGTCATTGCTTTGGCCCCGGCCAGCCGAATATTTAACGGTACTTATCCCCTCCCGGATGAATGGCATTCGCTTCCAGAGACATTGGCTATTCTTAGTATGGTCCCAGGTAATCCCGTCGCGATGGCTCAGACAAGTATGAAACGTATGCCCGCATATCCCCCGACAAGTCAGATTGGTTATATCATGATCGGGCTGATCGCCGGGAATTCGAGCGGATGCGCGAGCATGCTAACTTACATGTCGTTCCACATATTCGTGAATTTGGGAGCTCTTGCTCGCATCGCGCCACTCGGTTCACGGACGGGGACGGATAGCCTCAGGGAGTATGCCGGGCCGTGCAGGGAAGATCCGCTGTTAGCTCTTTGCCTTACCTCACGCTTGTTATCCCTGGGCGGTTTTCCTCCGTCATCAGGTTCCTTCGGAAAACTCTATCTGTCCTGGTGCGGGTGGCAGGCAGGTTTATACCCATTAGTACCGGTCGGACTTTCCACGAGTGCTATTTCCATATACCATCACTCGGGAATAGTGAAGTTGCTTATGGGTGGGCGAGGCGGCACAAGGTTGGATCCCCGCGCGGGTGATGCAATATATTCTCCGCGCCCGCCGGGAAGCTTGATCGAACTTAGTATGATGCTACGTGTAATTGCGTCCACGACGTTGGGGCTAGCGATGAATCCAATCACTACCACCGCCCTAGGTAATCCACCTGGTCAGGGGTTTCCCTCTCATACTGGGCGAATGGTTATGGAGATGGGTGGACGCGCGGGACGACTTATTCCTGTCCCGCGGTCCATTTCGGTGCTACCGGCGATCCATTCATCGGTTGGCCACAATACAATATATATATATATTTATATATAATGTATTCATAAAATAATGTGTTCATCCGCCTAAAGGTCGGCTTAGGTGTCCATTCCACATCATCGGCGGCCCCCCTCCCGTGTCTGTGGAGTAGAGACGTATATTGATGCCTCCGGTCCACTGTCCAATTGGTCGACAACCAATATGTATAAAGGACTCGTAGCATGCGATGGAGCAGCCATGGCAGTCGCTCCGCGGCGGCAGTGGGAACTCTCCTTGCCGATAGTGGCACGCCGCGGAGTAGCTAAAATAGCAGGATTATGCTATACTCCCTCACATCGAGTATTCCATAATGGATTCTCGATAAACCGTGGTTGTCCGTCCTCCAGGACTGAGCCATTCACGTCACGCATGGTCGGGAGAAATAATGGTATTACGGAAGAAGCAGATATCCCCGCATTCATTGCCACTGCACCGTCCGTTTTAATCCCCACGGCATCCCCCGTCACTCCCTATGTGAAGACAGTTGGTCGAATTGTAGCAGGGGAACAACGAATGTGAAGCCAAGGTTCCGGCCGTTTCCGTCGTAATTTCTTATAAGATAGGTATCCTCCGGAAACGATGACGCATACCGAAACGGATGACCCAGTTTATTGGCCCCGACGAGTGGGATAGTATGATGGGGTTCGGCCGGCCTTTTCGTTCGCCTGTCAATTCAATTTCTCCCCACCCGCGTCATAAGGCGCTAGCTTGAAGCATTTGCGAGTAATGGTGGGAAGTCTCTCGAAGAGATATTCATTCGTCCACCGATCGAATAGGGACGACCACCCGTACCACCCGGGCAGGGTCTTTATTGACCCGCGAAAAACGGTTCGTCGGCTCGGGCGGATGGGAAATGCTTTTTATTCATTACTTATGTTATTGGCAGCGCGTAACTTCATAATAGTGGACAGACGAGCAGAGCTCCGTCCCCCCGCGGGCGGGATGGATCGATGGAGAACAACCAGCGGGATTTAGACTTGCCCCAGAGCAGTTAGCTGACCGGCCAAATTACAAATCTACCTAGGGTACGGTAGACTCGCTCCGCGTTGCGGCGGTGAACGGGTGAATTTGTGGTATAGATACGTTCTATGCAATCATCTCCGCGTCCGTGCAAATCTATTTTATATGGCTTTCGTCCGGGGTCAAAGTGTGAGTGATTGAGTAGTACTGCGCGGGGGGTTCGCGAGCGTCATGATGGGCAGTATAATTAATGGATCGCTTCGTTGCATAAACCTTTAAGTGATCCGGTCCGGGCACGGGTCTGATCGCTCAAACATCCTGCCCGCTTACCACCATATATGTATATATATATATATATAAGTATGAGTCGCCATTGAGAATTAATTCATTAATTATTGAGAGAGGCCCCCCGAAAGAAGATAGACCGTCATAACAATTACTGGGGCCCGCTTCTACCCCGTGCCACCGGTGGGAGAGAAAATGTGGAAACTACCATCGAGACCGCCCGAGCAGTATTAACTATGTCCGTGAATATTCTCCTTATTCAAGACCCCCGCGCCGGGATCTATTTCTTCCTTCGCCCTTCCCACCGCGGTGCAGAGATATATTCATTTTGTGGGAGCACGCGTGGTCTACTGTAACACGGATAGACACCACGGGCAAGGCCGAAGGTAGCGCACCTTTTGTTTTGGTTGATCCGGCTAAGACCCTTGTTACCTATTTTCGGCCCCCAAAAACCCTCCACCCCCTTAGGGGCGATACGGATCAAGTGTGCTCGGCTAACCCAGGGCTCAGCCGTATGTGAAACGCTCATCGAGCGCTTGCCACGCGCCCCGCGCTCCGCGCGGGGGGATCCGCGGCCAGTACCACGGAGTAAGGTTTTCCCACCACAACACGCAGGGACACGGGGGGCAAGTTGACAGTAGCAACGGCGGGCGGCGTCCATAGGGCGCAGCTCCGCCATTTGGAGACACTTGACACGGGGGCTGGCCACACCACACCATTGCGCCAACCTTAACCGTGATAGTCCACGGCCCATAAGGCGGCACCCGGATTCGAACCGGGGATGGAGAATTTGCAATCCTCTGCCTTACCGCTTGGCCATGCCGCCCCACTTACTTATTATTACGGTATCCGGAATAATACAAACCGATTGAATTGATAAGTAATGACGAGTCGGATTAGTTAGGATACTAACGGCGCCGGGGCGTGATAATCCGCCCGCGGACCTAAGCCATACTATATTCTAGGTTTCACGGAGAGTACGGTCAAGTCCCCAAGTGTTCTGGAGGCACCGGGTGAGGCCCCGCCAATTAAATTATTTGAAACCGTACTTGGGTTAGCGCATCGTAGTTGAGTTAAGCCATAGGGAGACGCTGTGCCGGAGGTGGGCAGTGAGGTGGGGCCGTTAATAAGTATCATTCCCCGTGGCCCGGGGCCAAATTGCATTAAGCATAACTTTAGTGATTATGACCAGGGAAATGTTTGTAATGCCCGGCCCGGGGGATACACAATTAGAAGCTTTTTATCGTTTCGCGAATCGGGGACTTAGGGAAGAACTGAAAGATTTTCCTGTCATAGAAAATACGGATCGAGAGATTGAATTTCAGTTGTTCCGTGAGCAATATTACTTAATTGAACCTCCGATTGGGGATAGGGACGCCGCGTATGAGTCTATCACATATTCATCAGAATTATATGTGCCAGCTAGATTGACGAGGAGGGGGGCACGCGCGGGGAAACGAACTGTATATATGGGAAGTATCCCTTTAATGAACCATCAAGGAACCTTTGTAGTGAATGGGATCGATAGGGTCATAATAAATCAGGTTTTGAGGAGTCCCGGTATTTATTATGACCTGGAACGGGAACCAAATGGTAACCTTATATACACGGGCACAATAATTTCGAACTGGGGAGGGAAGCTTAAATTGGAACTTGATGGGGGGAACAGAATATGGGTCCGGGCTAGGAGGAGGCGCAAAATATCCATTCAGCTTCTGCCATTGGCTATGGGCCCCAGTGCTGGAGAGATTCGGAACAATGTTTGCCATCCCGATATTTTTGATGAAACTAAGGCGAGTCACACGTGGTCGGAAGGGCACGCCGTTTCAGAATTTTACACATTATTGTACAGCACAGATGGATACTTGCCCCCCGACAGATCTGAAGAATTGCGAGACAAATTTCTTCGACTGAGGTTCGAAATGGGGGAAATCGGTCGTATGAATATGGACAAAAAACTTGATTCGGATGCACCCAAGGATGAAAGTTTTCTATTACCTAAAGATGTGCCAGCCGCTACGGACTATTCGATAGGGGTTGGGCTCGGAATGGGTACCACCGATGATATGGATCATCTGAAACATCGACGTGTTCGCACCGCAGCGGATTTATCGCAAGATCAGTTCGGATTGGCGTTGGAGCGTTTGGCAGATTCGGTACGCCTAGGGATACGAGCACGGCGCGACATGCCCACCATTGGAGGTATAATAAATTCGAGTCTATTATTAACAACTCTGAAAGGATTCTTTGGTTCGCATCCCCTCTCTCAATCGTTAGACCGTACTAACCCATTGACGCGAATGGTACATAAACGAAAACTGAGTTCCCTGGGCCCCGGCGGATTAACAAGACGAACTGCGGGTTCCCAGGTGCGAGACATTCATCCCGGTCATTATGGGAGGGTTTGCCCCATTGAAACGGCCGAGGGCATGAATGCTGGACTTATATCCTCATTGGCCTCGTATGCGGGCGTTGATTGCGAGGGGTCCTTAAAGGGCCCATTTCAAAGGGTCTCCGGAACACTATTACGCGGTAGGGATGTGGCCACTAGTGTCTCGGCAGAGGATGACGAAAACTATCAAATAGCTGCGGGAACTCGTTCGTACGCATACCGGAGGGATAGAGGGGAGGAGGTCACTGCGGCGCGGTATAGACAGGAATTTGTTACTATTGTGCGGGATCGTATACATTTGCGTAATATTTCACCCCTACAATGTTTCTCCGTAGGGGCTTCTCTTATTCCATCCCTAGAGAACAATGATGCGAATCGTACCTTGATGGGATCCAATATGCAGCGCCAAGCGGTGCCACTTCTGAGGCCCGAGAAATGCATAGTGGGAACGGGACTTGAAGGCCAAGTAGCCTCAGACTCGACGGGGGCTGCGCGAGAGGGAAACAATGGTTGCACTTATGGAGAGGTTAAAAGCTTGCCGGCGGGTAGCGGAACGAAAGGTCACGACGAGTTAGCGCTGCCCTGGATGCCCCGCCACGGAACCAGACTTTGCCGAGGCGGACCCCTTAGGAGGGGACAAGCCGCATTGGACGGCGAGGCAACTAAAGGGGGAGAATTGGCTTTGGGTAGAAATGTTTTAGTAGCATACATGCCCTGGGAAGGATACAATTTCGAAGACTCCATACTCATAAGCGAACGCCCCATCTCAGAGAATATATATACGTCCATCCACATCGATAAGTATGAGACGGAGGCCCAGATAACCCTTGGAGGCGCCGCGGAGATAATAACCGATGAGATACCCCACTCAGATGACTATTCCCTTCGCCACTTGGATGGTGGCCTCATAATACCAGGATCCTGGGTTGAGACCGGGGATGTATTGGTGGGTAAACTAACGCCCCGGAATTCGCAATCCATTGGAGCTCCGGAGAGTAACTCACTGCAAGCAATTCTTGGTCTTGACATAACCGCCGCCAGGGAAAGCTGTCTAAAGGTGCCTGCCGGCGGAAGAGGACGAATAATTGATGTCAGGTGGATCCACCCTGCCGCGAGCACGCCCAGGTATACGAGGGGGATTGTCCATGTGTATATTTTGCAGGAACGAGAAATGCAAGTAGGCGATAAGGTAGCCGGTAGGCATGGCAACAAGGGGATTGTTCCAAAGATTATGCCCACACAAGATCTACCTTACTTGCAGGACGGAACCCCGATTGATGTTATGCTAGGTCCCTTGGGGGTTCCCTCACGAATGAATGTGGGACAGATTTTTGAATGTGTGCTCGGTCTTGCAGGGTACTTCCTGGGTAGGCATCATAGGATAGTACCCTTCGACGAGGGATACGAGCGGGGAGCCTCAAGAAAGCTAGTGCATTCCGAACTCCGCGAAGCCTGTAATCGAACGGCTAATCCGTGGTTATTTGAATCCGATGGTCCAGGAAAAAGCCGATCGCTAGACGGAAGAACGGGAAATTCCTTTTGGCAACCTGTTACGGTGGGAAAGGCTTACATGCTTAAGCTAGTTCACCAGGTTGATGACAAAATCCATGCGCGCTCCAGCGGGCCCTACTCGCGCGTAACACAACAGCCGCTCAAGGGGAAGTCGAAGAATGGGGGGCAACGGGTGGGAGAAATGGAGGTTTGGGCATCGGAAGGTTTTGGCATATCTAACGTATTATGCGAAATGCCTACCACTAAATCCGATCATTTCCGGGCCCGCCGGGAATTGGTCAATACCGTAGTGGCCGGAGAGCCCGTGTACGAACTTGAAACAACCGCCCCAGAGTCGTCTCGATTACTAGTCCGGGAACTACGATGTTTAGCTTTGAACCTGGATTCGGCTATTGTAGACGATAGTCTAATCTCCAATGACCGATGGGAGGGTCATCATGAACTTGGACCTGGGTTGTCGGCCAGAAAAAAACTATGATTTATCGAAACAAATATCAATATGTTCGAATTGGGCTAGCTTCACCGGGGCAGATTCGGATTCGGGCAGAGAAAGTTTTGCCCACCGGCGAGACCGTAGGGCGAGTTAATCGACCCAGCACCTTCCACTATGGCGGCAATGAGCCTGAAAGAGATGGGATATTCTGTGAAAGAATATTCGGCCCCATCAGAAGTAGGGTATGCGCTTGCGGAAAATACTGGAGCGTGGAAGATGGAGACGGAGGAGCCTCAGGATTCCGCGAAGACTGTGGGGTCGAATATTTCGAATCCAGGGCTCGGAGATACCGTATGGGATACGTCGAATCAGCGTGCGCCGTAACTCATGTATGGTATCCAAAGAACGTTCCAAGCTATATTTCAAACATATTGTCCGAACCCCTGCAGGAGTTAGAGAGCTTGGCATACTGCGACGTGTGACTCGATTCTGATTATTTGTTCCGCAGGTTAGGCTAAGAGCTGCCATCCCGCGTACCGGTCACGGGGTGCGATCTCAAGTTCCGATGTGTCTATCTGCCCCGTCGGGACGGAGGCATAGGGCTCGGAGTTGTAGGCGCTGGGAGCGCCCAACGAGAGATATGCGGTCTAGGGTGGGATACATACATTTCGGTTGGTCGCGCGGATAGCCGGCCTTCAGAGTGCACAAGTAAGACTTCGTAAAAATACGCGCTTACTCCCCGACATCCTCCAAGGTGTAGGGTATATCCCCAGCAAAGAGCTCGTCAGTAAGGCCTTGATGTATGGCTAGGTAAGTGTATTCGTCGCATATATGCTTCGGATCCAACTATCACCATCGGAGTGAACCCATTCGTTTCGTTCGCCCAAGGAGCCGCGAGACTTTGGAAACGAACGAGGGAACTCCTCGCGGAATCAGTTCCGGCAACATAGTTGGTAGTTTGGTCACAATACATTTATTTATGACTCGAGGGGAGTGTAGACCGCTCAGTAACGACTAGAAGTTCCTCGTTCTTATAGCACCCGCCGTCCGGACCATAACGCGGCGGCTTATTGCTAACCCAACTTGAGCGAAGGGTAGCTGATACCTACCTGCAGACAGACCAATAACTAAGGACTTAGGGGAGATTACTTTTTTGGTCCGGTTGGGGAGCCGCCCGAGCCGGGCGACAGGAAACTGTCGTGTCCGGTTCCGCCGAAGGGGGGTGGTACTGCCATCGCCCTATTCCGATCCCCTCCTCGCCAAGCCCGTAATAGGGAAGCCTACTCTACTTGGGGTCAAACGAGGCTTCTTGAAACGCGACGGGTACGGGGCTTGGAGCGGAACCATTCCCTGCTTTTCCAATTGCCCCGAACACGATGAATTTATGGACAGGGAAGTAACAACCGGGGGGGCTGCTGTTGCGGAGCTGTCAGCCGGCTTGGATCTAAAGGTTCTCTTGGATCGCGCATATGCAGAATGGGAGTTTTGGGTTATCAATGGGCCCACAGGGGATGAATCGGTGGACCGTATCATTCGGGGGGGAAAGGACCTTTTGGCAAGACGTATGAGACTAATTAAGAATTTTGTCCGGACGGAAACTGATCCGGAATGGATGGTTCTATCTTTATCACCAGTCCTCCCACCGGAACCGCGGCCCGTGGTACGACTAGGTGGGGGTAAAATGATTAGTTCAGACGTAAATGAGATCTATAGAAGGATTGTTCTTCGAAATGATTCTCTCGGCAATCTTTTAGCTAGAAGGGTTTTCGCGCCGGAGGGGGTGATCATTTGCCAAAAGAAATTGCTACAGGGGGCCGTAGATGCCCTCCTAGGCAACGGCATTGGTGGGGAGCCCGTAATAGATACTGGTGAAAGATCCCTAAAGTCTCTATCGGACATGGTACGTGGCAGGGGGGGGAGGTTTCGTGAGAATCTACTCGGGAAACGAGTAGATTACTCGGGTCGTTCCGTAATTGCGGTGGGCCCTTACCTACCATTGCATCAGTGCGGGTTGCCCCGTGGAATGGCCGTGGAACTTTCTCAGCCATTCATTATTCGCGGTTTGGTTGGGCGTGGTCTGGCCCCCAGCGTTAGGGCAGCCAAAGTCCTCCTTAGAAGAAGAATGCCTCTGATTTGGCAGATGCTGAAAGAGGTTATGCGTGGACATACCGTATTGCTTAATAGGGCACCCACATTGCACAGGCCGGGAATACAGGCTTTTGAACCAGTTTTGTCAGATGGTCGCGCTATCCGCTTACACCCATTAGTCTGTGCAGGGTCCAACGCAGATTTCGACGGGGACCAAATGGCTGTCCATGTGCCTTTGTCCGTCGGAGCCCAAGCGGAAGCTCGCCCATCAGCGTTGTCCTATATGAGTCTACTGTCCCCAGCGGCAGGGGACCCTATCTCTGCACCGAACCAGGATATGCTTCTGGGGCTTTATCTATTAACAATGGGAGGCGGCCCTGGTATCCGGTGGAGCAGGTGTTCACCGAGCCGACGGCATGGGAGTGGGTATTACGTTAGTTCGAACAAGCGGAACCCGCCGGGAAACCCTACTAATCGTGGTCGGGCCTCTAGCAGGACGGAACCGAAAAAAAGGATTGAGCTGCAAAATCCATTGTGGATCCGATGTTCCATGTATGATTTACGAGTAATGAATAGCATTGACAGGGAGGAGCCCATCGAGATTCAGTACGAGCCCGTGGACCGTACTTATAATCAGACCCATGAGCATTTCGAGATCGGGGAGGGCAAGCAGGGCGCACCAAGCATATGTGTTCGTACAACCGTCGGCCGTTCTCCCTCCAATAAACGAATGGAACTCTCTCTAGTAGGTTCACACAATAATGATTCGTTACGGGCCGGGATCATGCTGCCCTTCCAAAACCTCCCATAATTTCACCGTATGCGCCCGCGGTGCATGCCGACGCTAGTTTAATATTTTGGCGGGTTTATTCATTATGCGGGTAGGTAGCATAGAGTATCCATTGGCATTGGTGACTCGCCTTACTTAAATAGAGGTATCTCTCATGGCGGAACCGGGTAGATTGCTTTCCTGCAATAGGGTTATGGATGGAACTGCTATGAGACGACTCATCAGCAGCTTAGTAACCCGTTTCGGAACAGTGTATACAGCGCATGTCCCGGATCAGCTTAAGACCCTAGGTTTCCAGCAAGCTACCAGTGCTTCTTTATCCCTGGGTATTGACGATCTTTCGGCAACACCCTCGAGGGAATGGCTTATTCGGGATGCAGAGTCGCTGGCTTTATTTGAGAATAACCGTTGCGGAAACGTGCACGCGGTAGAGAGGCTGCGCCAACTGATTGAGGCGTGGTACGCTATAAGTGAGTACGTAAAGGCGGGGGTTCATTTGAATTTTGGGATTACTGATAATATTAACCCGGTATATGTTATGTCTTTCTCTGGGGCTCGCGGAAGTATCTCCCAGATCCACCAATCATTAGGTATGAGGGGATTAATGCTGGATCCAGAGGGACAAATTATTGAGCTACCTGTCCGGGGTAATTTTCGAGAAGGACTATCCTTAACAGAATATATCATTTCTTGCTACGGGGCCCGAAAGGGAATTGTGGATATCGCTGTACGAACGGCGGATGCGGGATACCTCACGCGTAGGCTTGTAGAGGTGGTTCAACGTATTGTGGTGCGTAGAATTGATTGTGGTAGCACCCGTGGTATAACAGTAAGTTACAATCCCCGGAACAAGCAGAATGGGCGGATAATTGTTGCTCAGCTGAGACTTATTGGTCGCGTGTTGGCAAGTAATGTTTATGCCGGCACAAGGTGCATTGCTACGCGCAATCAGGATATCGGGGTTGGGCTTGCCAATCAACTGATAGCTCTAAGGGCACGGCCCTTATATATACGATCTCCCTTGGGCTGCGATAGTATTATGTTTTGGATATGCAGACTATGCTACGGTTGGAGTCTAGCCCGCCAGGGTCTAGTGGGCTTAGGCGAGGCCGTGGGTATTATTGCGGGTCAATCCATTGGTGAGCCTGGGACCCAATTAACCTTAAGGACTTTCCACACGGGTGGAGTATTCACAGGTGATGTTGCGCAACATGTAAGGGCTCCCTTTACCGGAATCACTCGGTACAATGCCACTTTGGTTCGTCTTACGCGGACACGCCATGGGCATCCCGCCTGGGTATGCGATGATGATTTATCTGTTACCATCTGCAACAAGTACGAGATGCGTCACCTTATAATCCCGCCGCAAAGCTTGGTTCTGGTAAAGGACCACCAGTATGTGAAATCGAAGCAAGTCATTGCGGAGGTTGTTCATACTGCGACACCGGCTACAGTGGGTGTAGTTCACAAGTGCATTAACTCCGATACGTGCGGAGAATTGCATGTGGGCGCGCGGGTGAGTCGCGGTTTAGAACACGGATATAATAATATTATTGCGCTACCAGAGGCGAGCCACATATGGGTCTTATCTGCTGGCAAGTTACGCTCCGGCGGCACACGACCCATATTTTATGGCGTCAGGGATAGGCTCGGTACCCACCAAACACTCCTGGCCGGAGAGGACCCATTTCACCCCATAGTGCACACTGTGATTCCAAAAAGTATTCGACCTTTGCATGATGATCGCCCAGTTGAGGACCCCGGTCATTCGTTGACGGAGTGTTATAACCACCGCAGGGGCTTGATACATCTCTCGCCAGCGCGAAGTAATAGTTTGGTTCCGCGCGGAGTTCCGCCCCTGTGCAGACTGCCCGGTCGCAATACCCGCAGTGTCAAACTACCTTATTCCGCTGCCAAAGGTGTACTACGGCGGGATAAGGGCTATTCCCCTTTTGTAAAAAATTCAATTGTTTCAAATTACTCAGACGGAGGGGATACAGCTGAGGAACTAAGAAGAACTATAAGACCGCTGGTGGTATCGGGCGGCGCCCCGGGGAATAAGGTAGAGGGACTACTCGTGATGAGCTGTGAGACGGTCGTCGGTGAGTATCGCCCGAGTCTTATTTATGAAGACCATGCCAACGTGTGCAACCTCACTCTATCAGCATCAGCGGCCGCTTTACCGGCGAGTACAAATGTTGGGAGCATCTCGCCACCGGCAAGAAGAATTGGTGGCCGCCGGGGAGGTGGATCCGCCGGGCAGCGTGCAACAAGAGATGGATCCTCCAACGTAAAAGCGGCCGGGGTCGTAAAGCGGGCCGGGGTGGTTTTATGTGGCAGCAAAGCCCCTTTTATGCTGCCCATCGAAATCGTTACCGGTGATTCCGGATCCGTAGATTGGAAGTATTACTCGTGTGTCTTCAGAAACGTGGGTTACAGCCCAATCAAGTTTAACCCTATGCGTGGCAAGTGGTGGGATCTAGCTCCGTTAGCATTTCCGGATAACCGGGCGGATCCACCTGGTGAGCTCACAGATCCTAATAGGGCGGCTCATGCTACACCAATTGAAATGGTAAACCCACCCCTCCCCTTCGCGCAATATTATGTTAATTATCGTGGTAACTTGGGGGCTCGGTCGGAAGGTAGTGAGGATTGCGGCGTGATGGCGGGTTTACAATATTTTTCCAATGTCAGAGCAAACCGCCGCGACCGTTGTTCTTCCGACCGCCGTCCGGTGCTCGGTTGTAAGGTCGGCATTCTTCGTGGTTCACCCGACGAGTATCGTAAAGGCGCGTCCTCCTTTGTATTGTCTCCGGCCGATATCTCCAACATACCTTTACCACCACACAGGGTTGGGGGAAATGGGAGGCGGCCCGGCGGCAATAATGCTGCTTCCCTTATACCAGTTGACCCGCTCGGAAGTCCCTTCACTAGTGGGTCCGCACGACGTGCGGGCAGAAGTGCACAATTGGACACAGGAACAGGAGTTTCAAGTACGGGTGCACTACTCGCGGCCCCCCCGTACGACCTCGCTCGAATGGCCCCGGTGGGACCGTTGGGTGTATCAGCAGGTCACCCGAACGCTTATTCCCCTGCGCATACTACTCGCCCATCCACTTTTAATTATTGCCGCGCCTCCATCAACGGAACCCTACCCCCGAATAAAGATTATATTATGGAAAATCCGAGCGAGGCCCCGCCGGAGGTTCGGTGGTATTTATGGGGCGAGGATATAACGGCGGGTCCACCTTATTCTGTTGGTACGCGCGGAAAAAAAAGATCTACCTATCTATACTCGCGGGGTCATATTCCGCGCTCGTCAGCATACCTACCATGTGCGAAACCTAGATATCGCGCGGTCACTCTCGGGCAATTTATTTGTGTAGGCGGGGCGCCCACCCACCAAGGGTCCGCGCCCTCTCGGCGGTCCTACCAAGTAAAAGCCATCGGCGCTGAATCCATGTTTATTAGATTTGCTGAACCGTATCTGGCCGACGGTGGAGCAACCGTTCATGTTGGACCCGGCGATATCGTCAGCAAGGGGGACACACTAATGACACTAATATACGAAAGATTAAGGTTTGGGGATATCATTTTCCAGGGTCTACCCAAGATCGAGCAATTTTTGGAATCCCGTCCTGGTACTTCAGTCTCGGCGGACCTAAGGGACAGTTTCTTAGATTGGAGCAACAGTATGGCCTGGATATTTGGCTGCCCGTTGGGTTACCTCCTAAGCTCCAGAATGAGCTTGGAACGAAGCAAGATTACTTTGGTCGACCGTATTGGAGGGGGATATCGATCTCAAGGGGTACGAATAGCTGATAAGCATATGGAAATTGTTGCATGTCGAATCGCTGCAAAATTGGGCAATCTGGAAGATGGGATGGCTAACGTTTTCCCGCCGGGGGAACCCATAGAGACCTCGCGGGCGCGCAGGATGAATCGCGCTACGGGGGCGGGGAGTACTTACAGACCCGTATTACTAGGAGCAACAGGAGCATCTCCAAGTACTGATGGTTTCCTCTCCGAAGCTAGTCTCCGAGATACCGCTAGAGTCTCGGCCGGAGCTGCTATCCGGGGTCAGACGGATTGGTTGAGGGGCTTGAAGGAGAACGTTATTGTTGGTGGAACGGTACCAACGGGCACCGGCCGCGGGGGCGTGCTTCGGCCGCTAAATCTGCCAGGAGAGCCTCGAGGGATAGGCGCGTCCGGCGTAATACAATATCTTTCGACTACTATGGGGGAATATCCTTGCCTTGCGCGGTGCCCCCTGGGGCCAGAATTTCTTCTATTACCCAGCGGTATTGCTGCTCACAGAGCATTGGCATCACTACTCGGAGACGATTCTTCTCAATAGCTCTGGCAGCTCATGCGCATACAGGTTAGGCATGTACGAGGAACGAATAACGGCCAAGCATCTGATTCTCGCTCATAGGAATCCCTTTTAACCGGTTATCATCAACCGAATCCAGCTAATGGTAGGTATGAACGTGCCACCGGTACCTATATAGGGTTGGCCTGCCGATTCACCACGATGATTATGGTCTATAATTAAAATTCTCAACGAGGATATACTCGCGTGGGAGTACCAGAGATGATAGCAAAACATTGGAATATTCGTCTGGAAGATATGATGGGGGCGGGAGTTCATTTCGGCCACCAAGCTCGACGATGGAACCCGAAGATGGCGCCCCATATACTTGCAGAGCGTAAGGGTATTCACATTATAGATCTAACTCAAACAGCCCGTCTCTCATCAGAAGCGTGTGGTCTGGCGGCCGAGGCGGCGAGCAAGGGAAAACATTTTTTGATTGTGGGGACGAAGGACCAGGCAGCTGATGTTGTTGGATCAGCAGCTACAAGGGCTCAATGCCACTACGCAAACGATAAGTGGTTGGGCGGTATGCTGACAAATTGGTCAACGGTGGAGGCGCGCCTCCGGAAGATGGAAGAGCTGGAAATCGAAGCGGCCGGATCCTATGAATACTCGGACGGTAGGGCAGTTACCTTGGGAAGACAGTTAACTCGATTACGCAAACGATTGGGCGGAATTAGGTATATGGAAAAGTTGCCCGACGTCGCAATAATCATTGATCAACGAAAAGAATCCACTGCTATTCGGGAATGCGCAATTCTGGGTATTCCGACTATATGCTTAGTGGATACAGACTGTGATCCGGATCTCGCGAGTGTACCGGTCCCTGCAAACGATGATTCCAGAGCCTCCATACGATGGATCCCGGGCAAATTGACGCAAGCAATTCGCGAGGGCCGTAACCGATCATCTTTTCACGGGTGATGTCTTCGCTGTACAATATTTGGGCCAGTAACAATGAATCCTCCCGGGGCTACAGATAACATGATTTGCAGTACCTGATCGCTATGGCTGTCTATTCACATAGCCGGGATCTAAAAACAAATAAGCGGAAATGTGCCTTGCTGGTCCGGATGGGGGTGGGGGGGGGAGAGGTATTCCCGTGAACCTCTGCGAGGAGTCAAACGCACAGTACGCCGGCGTATCTATATCCTGTTACTGCGTTTCGTCATTCGTATGGGGTATCCGCCGTGGAAGTGGGCCAACACTTCTACTGGGGGACGGGCAGCTATCAGGTTCATGGACAGGTACTTATAACCTCCTGGGTCGTAACAACTATTTTGCCGAGCCTAGCCTTGCTAGGCACCCGGGATTTAAAAACTGTTCCGTCTGGGGGCCAGAATATTGTTGAATATGTTTCGGAGTTCCTACGAGACCCGGCTAGGACCCAGATTGGGGATGAGTATCGTCCCTGGGTTCCCTTCATCGGGACCATGTTCCTATTCATTTTCGTTCCCAATCGGTCGGGCGCCCTCATTCCTTGGGGAATAGTGAAATTACCCCAAGGAGAGTTAGCCGCGCCGACGAATGATATTAATACTACCGTTGCTTTAGCCTTGCCCACGTCCGTGGCATATTTCTACGCGGGTCTTCGTAAGAAGGGTTTGAGATACTTTGGTAGATATGTACAGCCGACCCCGATACCTTTACCTATTAATGTCTCGGAAGATTTTACCAAACCTTTATCGCTTAGTTTTCGGCTCTTTGGTAATATACTGGCCGATGAATTGGTAGTCGCTGTTCTCATTTCCCCGGTACCTCCCGTAATTCCTATACCCATGATGCCACTGGGCTTGTTCACGAGTGCTATACAGGCTCCGATCTTTGCAACCCCAGCTGCGGCTTATGCGGGGGAATCCATGGAGGGTTCTCATTAAGCTATTCGTCTAATTTTACTAGTTTCCGTCCCTTATCGATCTAAAAAACGCTGCACTCGACCGAGCAGGGCTGGGCCCGCGTTGGCCACCACCGGATCCTCTCCTCCTACAATAATATAAAATAGAAGACACGCGCAAAGCAGTCCCGACAGCAGGCCCCGAGATTATTGCCGCGGCCAGCCACACGAGCGGGCTACACAATTAGGTTAACTGCCCCAGTCTTATCAAACGGACCCAATCCAATAATTAATGTTGACCGTTCACTTCCTCATCACCACGGCGGCGGATTTAAAACTTGACGACGCAACGCGCGGAGGGCTTGCTGCCGACTAAGTAAATCTGATCACCCAGCCCCCCAGGTGGACACGATCCCACCCTAGAGTAATCAAAAGAAGATTAGGTATACACGATGGGCGCTGCACGAAGTGATTATATATATATATGTGCCTTACAAAGCATATGTGGTGACGGCACAGGCGCCGCGGGTATACCCCGTGGTGGGCGGCCCTTGCCTCCCCAGTGATACTAGCACAGGATAAGAGACACCTTGAGTTCATTAGACACAACTACGGGAATCCGTAGAAAAAGATGACTTCGGCCAGGAAAGCATAAAGAACTTAACGCCGGCCATCCCCCCAACAAAAGGAGATAACCATATGAACCCTATAGTATCCGCCGCCCCCGTCGTTGCCGCTGGATCAGCCGTTGGCCTTGCCTCCATAGGGCCCGGCGTCGGTCAAGGTACCGCCGCGGGTCAAGCTGTGGAAGGTATTGCGAGACAACCCGAAGCCGAAGGTAAGATTCGGGGTACCTTATTGCTAAGTCTGGCGTTCATGGAAGCCCTTACCATTTATGGCCTAGTCGTGGCTCTGGCGCTTTTATTTGCGAACCCTTTCGTCTAACCCCCACACCTTTAGTATGTGACTCGTTATAATAGCTCTTGCTCCGCCCCGGGGAGAATCGAAGGGCACAAGTAACCAACGTGCCTGGATCGTCCGCCTTATCTTCTATTTGCGTCGCATTGTTGCGGTAGCGGACTAATCTTTCTTCGGGTTACCCTATTTTCCTCGATCTATATCATCGGTACCCGCATCGCGCGGGTTAGTCGGGCTTAAGAAACTAAACAAAAAAGGTTAGCCTTTTTGGGGTTCTCAATAAAGGGAGCCAATTCTAGGTTATTCATGTTAACTACCCACAACGACGGGGAGAGAAGGTACGATAGATGCAATTATTTACGCTAGGGCCCCGTATTGTCCCGTCGAGGGTTTTGCCCTAAACGCAAACCTTTTAGAAACAAATCTGATTAATTTGGGGGTAGTATCTGCCTTACTGGCTTACCTCGGTGGAGGAGTGTGTGCGGGCTGAATATCCGAGTTGAATAGTCGGGGATGCCCGGCTGCGCTTCACGGTGGTGAAAGGAAAGTGCATGACCAAACGAATGATTTCCGCCGAACGGCCGGGCCGGGGATTCGGAGGAATCACTATAGCATTCCGCGGCCAGTAAGCGGGTATTCATCATCCCGTAGCAACTCCGGGAGGATTCGAATGAATGGTTAAAGACACATGACTTGAAGTCCCGGTACGATTAGATCTTCCTACCCCGCACGCGGCGGGGGGTGGCAGTGGGGGCTCGTACGTACGGTTTATGGCACTCGTACCGTATGAATATCATTAACTATTCACAGGTACCTTTAAGCTAGCTATAATGTGATTGGCCTATACCAGAGCAGTAATAAAAATCCCAATGTCGAATCGGCGACCTATGCGCATTCGTAACCGTTCCTGGGGGAAGCAGCCTTACCGACAATTCGATCGTCAGAGAGCCTGCCTAGGGTCCGGGAGTGTCATCGGCGGTAGGTAGTCACCACCGGCTGTTCCTCCACATACAGGTGATTTCACACGGGGACGCGGAAGAGGAGGACGGCACACCCGGCTGGTGGGCAACCAACCCTATGTAGCCGATCAATTTCGCGCGAACGACTGGGCGAGAAAGCCGTATGGATTGAAAGATCCGTGTTCGGCTTGGGGAGAGATTGTTTACACGTGGGATTCGTCGTGAACGATCCACTTCCATTGAGTGATTCCTCGGAGAATCGTGGGCGTACTATCCTAAGCACGATCCGCGGCGCGGAGGCCCGGTATAAGGAAGCCACGGACGGGCTTGGCCAGGCACGGGCCCGTCTGCAACGGGCGAAAGTTAGAGCAGATGAAATCCGAGTGAACGGTATCTCCGGATTGCAGAAGGAGAAACAAGATCTGGTTAGTGCTGCTGATGGGGATTCAAAGCGACTGGAATACTCGAAGGATGCTACGATTCGCTTCGAGGAACATAAAGCAATTCAGCAGGTCCGCCGTCAAGTTTCCCGGCTTGCCTTGGAGAGAGCCTCGGAAGCTTTAAAAATTCGTTTGAATAACAAATTGCAATTGTGCATGATCGATTATAATATCGGGTTATTAAAGGACGTGCCAAGAGATGACTGATTATCGGCTTTTCCCACAGGTCCCACTTCCCCAGGGATCATGAGCAGACGCTAATGGTAGATATTCGGCCCGGCGAGATTACCGGCATAATTATGAGGCAAATAGAGCAATACGACCCGGGGGTTAAGGTTCTAAGTACGGGTACTGTGCTTCGAGTGGGGGACGGTATTGCCCGCATTTATGGCCTCGATAGAGTAATGGCAGGGGAATTGGTAGAATTTGAAGACGGCACCGTGGGAATAGCTTCGAATTTGGAATCGGACAACGTTGGGGCTGTTTTGATGGGGGATGGGCTGGCTATACGGGAGGGCAGTTCTGTTCAAGCTACGGGTCAAATTGCTCGGGTTCCCGTAAGCGATGCCTTTCCGGGCCGCGTCGTGAATGCCTTAGCTCGACCTATTGATGGCAAGGGTGAAATTGCGGCTTCTGAGTTCAGACTAATTGAATCCCCCGCTCCGGGCATTACTTCAAGGCGTTCCGTGTACGAACCAATGCAAACGGGACTTATTGCTATTGATTCCATGATCCCCATCGGGCGGGGTCAGCGAGAATTAATAATTGGGGACAGACAGACGGGTAAGACGGCAGTTGCCACAGATACTATTCCTAACCAAACCGGTAGAGACGTTATATGCATCTACGTAGCTGTGGGCCAGAAAGCATCCCCTGTGGCTCAGGTGGTTGATACCTTTGAGGAACGAGGTGCTATGGAATACACTATTGTGGTGGCAGAGAACGCAAATTCTCCGGCCACGTTGCAATATCTGGCCCCTTATACGGGGGCAGCTTTGGCAGAATATTTCATGTATCGTAAGCAACATACTCTGATTGTCCATGATGATCTCACGAAACAAGCGCAAGCTTATCGACAGATGTCTCTTTTACTTAGAAGGCCGCCGGGCCGGGAAGCCTACCCCGGAGACGTTTTCTATTTGCATTCCCGTCTTCTTGAGCGGGCAGCCAAGTTGGGTTCGCAACTCGGTGAAGGAAGTATGACTGCCCTACCCGTGGTCGAGACCCAGGCAGGAGATGTCTCGGCTTACATCCCTACCAACGTAATTCCCATAACCGATGGCCAAATTTTCTTGTCGGCAGATTTATTTAATGCCGGGATTAGGCCCGCCATTAATGTGGGTATCTCCGTATCCAGGGTGGGGTCCGCGGCTCAGATTAAAGCCATGAGACAGGTGGCCGGGAAACCTAAATTGGAATTAGCGCAATTCGCGGAACTGGAAGCCTTCGCGCAATTTGCGTCTGATCTTGATAAAGCTACTCGTGATCAATTGGCGAGAGGTCAGAGGTTACGCGAGTTGCTCAAGCAGCCGCAATCAGCGCCCTTGTCGGTGGAGGGACAGGTAGCTACCATTCATACTGGAACTAGTGGGTATCTGGATGAACTAGAAATTGATCAAGCTCCAGGATTTCTTGCTCAGTCACGGGACTACTCGGTGACCGATGAACCTGAGTATGCGGAAATTACATGCTCTACCAAGACGTTTACGGAGCGAGCGGAGACTCTATTGAAGAAAGCAATTGAGCGGTATACCGAGCCCTTTCTTCTACGGGAACGAACATGAATATGGGCATTTAGGCTCCGGCATTAATTGAATGTGGCGTCGCGCTACTCTACGCGGCGGGATGGATAAAGCCGGGTAAGCTTTATCCGGCTGTCTTCGGTTTCATGTTTGACTCGAGGCGTATGGCGTATGCGGCTCGCTCAGAAGGGTAGCCCCCCGGCTGAGACTATGACTGGATATGACTCCCCGGCCCGGTACTGGCGGATTTACTTGCTATTTATTCTGCTTACGCGGATGCCCTATTAAAGATTACCCCCACGAGCCGCCGGCAAAGCAATAACTAATGGACCCGACGCAACGACTAACGCTAAAGTGATAAGCTGTGCAATAACTTCTGAACCCATTTACGTATACCCCCCCATATCCCGTTAACCAAAACCAGTGCAAAACGTATTAGTCAATCAATATGTATACCAGTAATGCGGGGCAATAATCTATAGCTAAGTTGAAAAACCCCCATGCTGGAAAAAAAACATCCGGCGGCGTTTCGTGGCAGATATGCGGCCTTGGGAAGCATCAGGTGTAAGGGCAGCTTTTAGATGGGTTTGACCAAGTATAGGAAATATATATATATATATATATGTATATATATGTAACGTGTAGGGTCGGCCGGAACGATGGGTGGGGTTACAGAACCAGAATGTGTAGTAAATACCCACTCCTCAAATATATATATATAAGTTCGGGGCGACTGCCACCCGACAAACTACCCGGCTAGCATTAACGTATGCTATTGAGCGAGAATAGAAAGAAAGACTAAGGACAGGCAGCCCACCAGCATCGTCAGTTCCTGGTGCAACTATCCCGCTCGATCCGGCCGAACCAAAAGGCCCCCCGTAATGGCGGGCTCGCCAGCTTTGCCGGATGCAATCACGGATAGAACCATGAGGAGTAACCGCCGCGATAATACCTTCCCAGCCAGCGGGCCCTGCTGCGATTACCTTTTCTTCACCGTGAACGGTAAACCGTTCGCGCACCGACCGGTTTGGGCATCTCGACCAGTCACGAGTGAATTCATTCCTTCCGCCCGGGGTTACGGCCAGGATCGTTCGAGAGAAATCCGGGAACGGAAAGAGAGACGAAGGAAATAACTGCTGCGTGGACGAGCAGCTTCAGGGTAAGCGTAACATAATCCCCGGGATAGCGGCTAGGAGTGGGGTGGAATAAATAGTCAATCTCAAAGTCCATGGACTGGCATACCCCCATAAGGCGGGGCAAAATCGGGTTATAATGAATAAATTACTTAAGTTCGGCGGGCGAGGACTCTTCCCGTTGGCAGCATTCACTGCGCCCGCCGTGACTAGTCTAAAATGCAACTTAAAGTATTGCGCGCACCCCCGCCAGAACTTAACAGGGTACTCACAGTCCCTAGCTATTGTAGGCAACCCTACTGCTGTGGATACACCGGCGGGGGCCAGATACTATACTGGATAAATCCCTGCAAAAGTTAACTGAGCCCAGCCCGCCGGACAGAAATTGAAGATTGGGCTGACGGGTGGTTGCCCCGCCGATTATGTTCAGCTGGAATGGGCCCACACATCGTACGTAGCCAGGGTTCCATTATTATGTATGAGGAATCTCGCGGAGTCAATGCGCATCGACAGCGCCGGGCGCATCGAACTTTTCTAACTCTGCTCCGTACGGCGCCCGCCGCCCAAGGCAACTTCTTCTTTTTCCTACTTTTCTTGTTTCTTCCCTTTCTTCCCCCTTTTTCTTCCTGTCTTCCTTCTCCTTCCTCCCCTTCCCCTCCCTCATCTTTCCCCTCTAAACCAAGCCACCCGTGCGTTGCCACGAGGTCTTTTTGCTGCATGGACCGGCAGGGCTTGATTCACAAAATATTGATTTCGCACCCCTGAGGAGTCGCCAACGGGCCAATTAGGCGCGGGAGCTATGAGACGCCCGTAAATTGAGTTGCGTTAGCGGAATATTATCGGGGACTTGCAGGAGCTTGCCACGCGGGGGCTGGTGGGGGGGGGAGCAGCGGTATGATTGGCATTACGTTGACGATCGGGTCGGAAATAGCATGAGCTTCGGGTAATTTGGCCAAGACGGGGCTTGGGTAAGCGGTGTTCCGTGAAGGGATATCTAGCATAACTGGCATTGATGGTCCCCCGGAAGGCATGGATATTATCGTTTTCGTTGCGGGGGTTTGGTGCGCTACGCGCACGGATAACTAGCCGCGAAACCAAACGGTTGAGCGGGCCCCCTAATTATATTCCGTAATAAGACTTGGCACAAGTTTATTTTAGTCCATAGAGGTTACTCGCGTCCAATGGTTCCCACTATACCACCACGAGGCTGGGGGATCCGCGCTATTCCCCTAGTCAAAAACGTTTTGCCAGTTCGATCCCGACCTGACGCCAGTCGTCCTCTGTCGTCATTATATTATCGGCCGGCACCCACTTTTGCATCCTCTCCCTCAGCCTCCCAAAACCTATACCTTTTTCGATTTGGCTGGCTTCGTCGCCGCTCGCATGTGCCGCCCCGCAAGCACGCATGTGTGCCCCCCCAGTTATCTACCGGGCGACTCCCCCCCCATAGGCCGTCGGTTCATCGCCAATAAACACACATTAAATATTGGTGCGTTGACCGATGACCCACGCAAGGGAAAGTCCAGCCCTCAGCAAGAGATGCTAGATGCTGGGTGCGCGGCGGGGCAGACCCCCCCCAATATATATATATACATATAAATGCTTCTCGATTCGAGAGGCTCGCGGCTATATGGACTCGGGCGCGCCTAGTATACCCCATTTTGCAACGAACTATACGTGATAGTTAGTAAGTTATATTGTTGAGTCAGTTATCTATTGACCACAACGTTCGTGGTTAATTTAGAGAAATAGTCAGGTGTGGCAAGCGGGAGCGCTCCGGGGTAGAATGGTGAGGGGATGGAGAGAAATAATCTCATTCACGAGACTAGCCTATTGGATGTACGCAGGCCCCGCCCACATCGGAACCCTTCGGGTAGCAAGTTCATCCAAAAATGTGCATGCTATAATGCATGCCCCTTTGGGAGACGACTATTCCAATGTAATGCGCTCCATGCTAGAGAGGGACAGGGATTTTACCCCCGTAACTGCCAGCATAGCGGATCGACATGTATTAGCGCGTGGTTCCCAAGAAAAAGTTGTTGAGAATATTATCCGGAAGGGTAGGGAAGAACGTCCCGATCTAATCGTGCTAACGCCTACCCGTACCTCCAGCATCCCGCAGGAGGATCTGCAAAACCTTGTGCGTAGAGCAGCTGTTGACTCTGATTCCGACGTCACCCCAGCGGACGTAAACCATTATAGGGTCAATGAACTTCAGGCGGCAGATAGAACTTCGGAGCAAGTAGTTCGATATTATTTGGGTAAAGCTACTGGGCAAGGAACATTGGGCCGATCCTTAGCAAACGTACCTATCGCAAATATAATTGGTATTTCCACGCCGGGTCTCCACAACCAACATGATTGTCGTGAAATGAAACGCTTGTCACGGGATATTGGTATCGGGGTGAATAGTATCATTCCGGAGGGAGGATTTGTAGGTAACCCCCAAGACCTACCAAGAGCTTGGTTCAATCCTGTACCTCATCGCGAAGTGGGTTTATTGACAGCAATTTATTTGGATGAAGAATTTGGAATGCCTTACATCTCCACGACACCCGTCGGTATTCCAGATACAGCTGATTGTACACGGCAAATGCAAGGGTGCGTTACCAAATGGGCTACCGTACCCCTTAACCAGGAGATCGATTATGAACTTTATATTGATCAACAAACCAGATTTGTCTCCCAAGCAGCTTGGTTTTCAAGATCCATTGATTGTCGGAACTTGTCAGGAAAAAGGGCAGTCATCTTTGGCGACGCAACCCATGCTGCCGCTATGGCAAAAATACTTGCGAGGGAAATGGGTATTCGTGTGTGCTGCGCGGGCACTTACCGTGGGCACGATGCGGGATGGTTTAGTGAACGAGTTCGGGGCTTTTGCGACGAAATACTTATCACAGATGACCACACGGAGGTGGGGGATATGATCGCTCGCGCGGAACCATCCGCCATATTTGGCACTCAAATGGAACGCCATGTGGGTAAACGCCTCGATATCCCCCGCGGAGTCATATCCCCGCCCGTCCACATACAAAATTTTCCATTGGGGTACCGTCCTTATCTGGGCTATGAGGGCACTAATCAAATAGCTGACCCGGTTTACAACTCTCCCACCCTTGGCATGGAAGACCATCTGTTGGACCTACTCGGCGGTCATGACACGGAAGCCGCTATTATTGGGGCGTCACCCGTTCCGGTGGGAGAAGACCCCATTTGGGATCCCGAGAGTCAATTGGAACTTAGTAAAATCCCTAAATTTGTGCGAGGGAAAATAAGGGTGAAGACCGAGAGGTTCGCGAGACAGAACGAAATATCGAATATTACTGTTAGAGTAACGTATGCGGCCAAAGAAAGTCTCGACGGTTGATGGGAAATAGCGAAAAGATAATGCGTCCATCCCCGTGTCTATCCACCCGACGAAATGAGATAATATACGCTCGGCTACTCCCATTACAAAAATGGATCCATTTACTCAACGGTGAAACGGTCAAAAATTGCCAGTATAACAAATTGCCAATATAGTTGTGTTCTTCCCATAGCCCGCAACGGATCGACAGGGGGATTTGTGGAAGTTCGAGGAGCCCACCCTTCACTATCGGATTTCGAATAGAATATTAATCCTGTATCATCCAACAACGGATGCCCGGTTAGTGAAGGGTGGGCGACATGGAATTAGAGCTATAATTTAGTTTCTGCTAATATTCCGTCTCCTTCCGCTCCGCCCAGCTCGAGGACACGAACCCTTTCTTTTGTTCAGTGCTGCGTGCCACCCAATACCGTTTCTTCTCGTTGGCCGACGGATCAACCAATTCCTTCTTGATAAACACGTTATTTCTCCGAGCCGGCCGCCGGGGGCGAACCGACGATGAGATGCTTACTCCTCCTCGCGCATCCGCGCTGCCATGCGGTTCAGCCGCCTAGGTTCACTTAACCGCGATCACGCAATTCTACCCGCGCCGCGCGCACTACGAACCAGAGTAATAACCATATTATGGAATGCATTATGAACCGCCGATCGTCGGTAGCCAATGAACATTATTATTTTTTTTTCTACTGCATCGCACCGAGTTGGAGCCAGGTCAGGTTGTTGACGCAGGGATAGTAATCGTGTAATAATAATAATCAACAGGCGCGCGTGCCTGGGCAACAGATTGTATTACTAACTAAGTTTTGTCATGACTGCAACTTTGGATAGACGCGGAAGCGCAAGCCTGTGGGGTCGTTTCTGCGATTGGATCACTAGCACAGAAAACCGACTATACATCGGATGGTTCGGCGTACTTATGATTCCGACTCTACTAACGGCGACATCTGTATTCATTACTGCCTTCGTTGCGGCTCCGCCCGTAGATATTGACGGCATTCGTGAGCCCGTCTCTGGTTCCCTTATATACGGAAACAACATAATCTCCGGTGCTATCATACCCACCTCCGCCGCAATTGGTTTACACTTTTACCCCATTTGGGAAGCGGCTTCCCTTGATGAATGGCTATACAACGGCGGTCCTTACGAGCTGATTGTTCTACACTTCCTCCTCGGCGTAGCTTGCTACATGGGCCGTGAGTGGGAACTTAGCTTCCGCTTGGGTATGCGTCCTTGGATTGCTGTTGCATATTCGGCCCCTGTTGCAGCTGCTACCGCCGTTTTCCTGATCTACCCGATCGGCCAAGGTAGCTTCTCTGACGGTATGCCCTTAGGAATATCTGGTACCTTCAACTTCATGATCGTGTTCCAAGCCGAGCACAACATACTGATGCACCCGTTCCACATGCTGGGCGTGGCTGGCGTCTTCGGCGGATCTTTGTTCAGCGCTATGCATGGTTCATTGGTCACCTCCAGCCTGATCCGGGAAACCACTGAAAATGAATCTGCCAATGCGGGTTACAGATTCGGTCAGGAGGGTGAAACATATAACATTGTAGCCGCTCACGGTTACTTCGGCCGATTGATCTTCCAGTATGCTAGCTTTAATAATTCTCGTTCACTACACTTCTTCCTGGCCGCCTGGCCCGTGGTGGGAATCTGGTTTACCGCTTTGGGCATAAGCACCATGGCTTTCAACCTGAATGGTTTCAACTTCAACCAATCCGTCGTTGATAGCCAGGGACGTGTAATAAACACTTGGGCCGACATAATAAACCGCGCTAACCTTGGTATGGAAGTTATGCATGAACGTAACGCTCACAACTTCCCTCTGGATTTAGCTTCCGTTGAGGCTCCTCGGCTGGATGGCTGACCAAGATCATGCCGATAGCCACTTCTCCTACTTCGTCCAGTTGCTGATTGCTTAGGCGTTTACGCCACCCGCCGCGGTTCAGCGCTTTCATTTAAGCTGCAATAATAGTAATGATAAATTTTTTATTCGTGGGGAGACGGGGCTTAGGCCCTTTATACCTCTAAGTTCCTTAATCCCCCCGCGACTCACCCCCGTCCCACAGAGTAGGGAAAGATAAATATTATGTGACTGAAAGTTACACACGGTGGCGGACGTAGCCAAGCGGATTAAGGCAGTGGACTGTGGATCCACCACGCGCGGGTTCGATCCCCGTCGTTCGCCTTCGGTAGGAATATATATATATAGTGTCCGGGGGGGGGAGAGAGAGGCGGTGGGATCGCTCGCGGATTCCTTAGGTTTATTATTATATATATATATAACCCATGGGTATTTCCATCAATTTCGTTCCACCGACCCAATCATCCTTTCCCAGTCGACCCAATCGAGGTCTCGTGTCCCCATTCCGGTACGACACGCGTGGTTTACCCAACTATCCTTCCACGAACAACAAATATGTGGCATCAGTGCCAAGATCCGGGGTTGGACAGGGCATGAAGATACCTAGGTATTGGCCCTGGTCAAAATGGGCTTTTGAGCCGTTAACTATAGTTTCTTACAATGATGAGCCCCTCGTGACAAAGTTTATCAGGAAAAATAGTCGGGACCTCCAAACCCCCGCCGGCCCCTCGTACCGATTACTTATACTGAGCAGTCTTTCACTTTTTGTGCTACTGGTGGCCCCTGGGGAGAAGGATTTTTCCGGGGGCGGGCTCAGAGGTAACAGGAACAACCACCAGCCCCGCCTGCCAGACAGGGAGAGGGTTTATATAGTCCGCGCGAGCCGCTTCGATGGCAAACACGAAGGGGGGCCCACGCGTGACAAACACTTATATTTTATGGGTTTATCGTGTTACAGAAGAGGCATTTACAGCGTTATTGCGGAATCCGCCGATGGTGTTAATGTTAAGGAATCGCACTACGTCGGCTGCGAATACAATAAAAAAGACGACCGTGTACCGCTCACTACGAAGAATGGTCGTATATTGTGCAACAGTTACCAACGTTTACTTTATGCGGCGTGGGATTTTGGGGGGGGCCGGCGGAGCATTCGTTTAAACTCATCCGAGTTGCCGGCGGAGCCCGTCTTAATTACGGGAAACGAATACTCATGGGAAGGAGCCAATGCAACTACATTAACGAATCATCTAGTTAAACGGCCCGGAGTCCGTAGGAAATACGCGCGTAACGAATGGTCTAGGGCAGTAGCATTGGATACACCAATTTTACCTGCCAATCTGCCCAGAAAAAGCTTCGTCAGGTTTGCCTTCGGTGCAGGTCCCGCAGCGGCGAGTCTTTCAAGCGAGACGTACAGATCGGTATCGGTACTTGGTGGGCAAACTGGGGTGGGCTCCAGCATATATCGTCCCCTTATAATGTATACCCGACTGCGCACACTACTCTTCCATGGCGGAGGCTTCGTTGGGAAGTACCTAGCCACTCTTTTCCGGGAGGAATCGGTAGGTACTTACTCTAATAAAGGTCATTGGGGTAAACCGTCCCGGACCTGTGCGGATCATCCCATGTCAATGAGGAATACCCCGCTGGATCGGGGTGAATCCCTCTACTTTGGAACGGATAGAGCGTACCTAGACCAACACAAATCGATGATGCCGCTACCACCCGAGAGTACATTATTTAGTTGCATGGAGATGAGGGGTTACATGAGGGCAACTCAAAAAAAGGCCCCTCATCGGATGCGCGATCGTTTATTCCCCATAGTGGCGGCCTGGGGTAATAACCACCTATTAAGGCGCCGAACGGGCCTCGACAAAATAAGTTGGATTAACCCCGGGCGTGCCTGGGTCGGCCCATACGGAGTGGAACACGACAAGCTAGCCACGCGTGAACAGCCCGCTACGCGCCGTGATGGATCAGGGCGGAATCCCGAGTTAACGTATTTAAGCCCTTATGGTTGGCCCATGGGATGCGATGCGGGTTACCAAATATTGAAAATTATCCGTGAAAAAATGATGTTTTTTACGCGTGGCTTCAAGAAGAATGTTGGTTGCCCCTTGGATACCATTCATGTCCTCGTTACATGCTCGTCGGAAACCACCCGCGATGCCGTGGGCGCCGATTATGAGCTTTATGGATTATGGGATGAATCATTAGTGTACTCATCTTCGCCGAATGGGATAAAAACATCCGATCCCAATAGAATAAGGACTGACCCATTCAGAGTCCGGAATGAGCTTAGTGATGCCGAGCACGTGTACGGACCACTAATCACCGCCCTAATAACCCACCAAGGGCTGCTATATGAGTGGCTTGGCACGGAACAGCAATATGAGGGGAACGATGCATTTAATGAAAGTTGCTTACATGTCGTGGACACGATGAAGTCAGAGTGCTTAGCTTCGTGCGCGGGCTGTGTAGAGGACGACTTATCCATATACCGTGTGGGCACTACCCATGGCCATGGTCATGATAGTGGGCAACCAAGTGATATTTTGCCCGCGAATACCCATTACCCTTTCGTCAGGGCACCCCTCGTCGTCGCTGATAGCACGGGTAGGATCTCGACCGGTCATTTACACGTGTGTAAGGGTCTCCTTCCCCGCGAGCACCCGATGGGTCATCAGCAGCCATCACTCCACGAGCTCGTTCGTTATCTACACAGTTACAAGTTGGCCTTCGAGCCGCGAACTCATCAAACCAATTCGCCCGCGCGCGCGGGGATAAAGGAGGGTACCGGTCTTAAAGCCGACCCCCTATTTGCAAAAATAAAATCTATGCGGAAGGGGCTGCGGCTAGGCAAGCCCGAACTTGCTCGTAGCCGCAGGCCCCGTGTACGCGGCGGGTTCGTAGGCTCGGAGGAAAGACAGCGCGAGAGTGCAAAAAATCCCAGCCCCCACGGGTCCATACCAAACGGTCAGTCACGTGTGTTGGAGGAATATATGGGAACTCATTGTAAAAACGGCGGTAACCCTCAACTGAGCGGCGGGTCCGTGGGGTTGAATTGTAGTAACAGTATCGGCGAGTATGACAGCTCGCGCTTGCCCCGCGTCAGTACCCGGCGGCCGCCAATACCGCGGCGCAAAGAACCCATTGGCAGAGCAGAGGGTTCCTTAGTATCTAGGAGCTCTTCATTATTGCGTTTGCGGGGAGCTCCACTATTTTTGGTTTTGGCCGATCCAAAAAAACACATCATGGTTTTTCGCGCAATTCCACCAGTATCACCACCAAGTGTAAGTGTATCCTCGGGATCAGGGAGCTTTGATCGCGCTACCCCTGCCGGGCTTACCCGCTATATGCGACGGGTAAGAATGGCTCTCGACCGACTACAGCGCGAATTAGCATTTGAATGTCCCTCCATAGATGGGTGGAATAATGGATACCTTATAATAATAGGTGTGCTCCTGTCAACCTTCGTGGTCCCGGTCCTCGCCAGGGGCTCAGACTGTATCGACCTCTGGATACGCCCCGGAATCATTAGGTTTTGGTTATACCGCGCGGGGAATCATAATAATCTGGGGCTGCCGCGCCGGACAAATGAGTACCGTATGGTTGGGGCGGGGCGGTGGAGCATGAAATCTTTTACGACGAATCTAAAACATCGCGTTAGGAATTGTGGTTATTACTTTATAAATGTCATACCACGCACGTGGATGGGCAGTCATGAGGGTTTGGATACGCATTCGCCGTCTGAACTACTAATCCGGAGCCAGTTTTTGGTGACTAGCAAAAAGGATTTACGGCATGCATTGGTCGGTCCCCATAATTATTTTTTCCGAGACAAGTACCGCCGTGATGACCGGGTGCAAGAATCATGTTATCTCCGTTACTTGGGCGGACGCTCCTACGAGGGTATGCCGAAAAAGGATATTAGTCACTTCTTAAAGTCGAAGACTTGGGTCCTATCCGCGTTATGGCAAGTAATAACCCCACGGAATGGGGCACCCTTAATACCCCCCGCTGCTTCTCAATCAGGTTCGTCCCTCTCTGGGGGAGTATTATCGGTAGGTTCCACGGCGGAGACGGGACGGTCATATCTTACTGATGATCTAGCAGTGGACTTTAGTGCTACTCTAGTATCGATATCCATGGGCAATTTATGCGAGACCGAGCGTTACATAATGATGATTAAGAGCACCAAGATGAAGAGCAATATGAAGCTCCTGGCATTCAATCTGTGTCGACCCATTACCTGGAGCAAATTAATAGAGGGAATGTCCTCCTGTATAATATGGATTCGAGACATGCATAAATTGGATTTGAGGAGGGAGGAAGAGTTTTTAGGTCAGGCAGAAATTGAAATTGATACCGAATTTGCAACCCGTTCAGTCTCAATATCATTGGATGGGCTTACTGACCATGCTAAAAGTACGATTATCGTTGGTTCAACCTACACACCCGGAGAAATGGATCCCTCCCTGATACGCCCGAATCGGTCAGACAGACTAATAAATGTCAGAATGCTTAGTACCCCGCCGCGACGACAAAGGCGATTCCCCTCGATAAGGCCGCCGCGGGGCTACGACCCAACCATGATTAAAGCTGACGGTACTTCAACTCATCTTAACGCGTTCGGGTATAGAGTTTTACGCCACGCGCGGGACTTGATCGCACTAACCCACGGGGTCTCAGCAGTTGGTCTTTGCTCTCGATCCATCAGTTACCGCGTTAACGCAGTCGAGTCAATTATGATTGGACAAGCAATAGGCGAACATGACATATATCTGGATACCGTGACTAATTATTCTGGCTATGCGTACAGGACAGGTAGGGCCGTTGCGCGCAGTCCAGTCATAGGTCTTATACTACTAAGCCCAAGTCTAGGCTTCCCTTCATGCGGGGGGGAAATGGAAAGCCCTACTTTTACCAGGCATACCGGTTGTATGCACGAATGTGAGCCGCCCTACGTTGCCGGAGTCGCCGGTGAGTACGCCGCGCTAGCCCGCGCCTCAGGGCGCCTAGCCGGATCCGCGGCTCATTTTTGGGCTGTCGAAGAAAGTGACTCAATCTCTTTTGTTAGGTTCACCGAGTGCGATTTCGCTGTTGTCCGCGCTATCTTGGACGATAGCATGCTTGGAGAATACAACTGGTCGGAGACGCACAAGGGACGGTTTCTCGCTCCGACGGGATCCAGATTTGTTGACCGTCACTACTCAATATCAATAGGGTCTCGTCTCGCGCGGGAACGACGAAAAGGCGGCGCTACCTTGCGCGCGACTTACAATAGCGAGAGCGGTAATAAGTATGGCAACGCAATGGCAATAGAGGAGACGACAGCTCGTACTCACGGAAAGGGCCCCGGCAAAGCGCCTAACGAGTATTGGTCTAAGGCCGCCCCCGATGCAGCGAAATACGTCCCTGTCGGCCCTTCGCGGGCGATGAAAGACAAAAAAACATCTCGCCCTCCGATCCATGATGCCGTAGATAGTATAACGTTCCAAGGATCAACATGGGCCCACCAGATGGAACGCGACGAGGGAGGAATGGATGGAAAAATAATATATGGACCCGTGCTACTCATGGGCAAACGCTTTATTTGGTGGCACCCGTGGGCACACTCGGAGGGTTGCCCTTTTGTGGGATCTCCGCACTCGGCGAAATTTATCTCGTACGAGGTAGGATTTATGCCGGAGATCGGCATCGACGAAAGTGAGATAGTATTTCATAGTAGAACCGCGGACGAATTCACCATGTTAATGGCCGTAATTTGTGAAGGCAATTCAATGCTTGACGTGGCTCATCGTGGTAAATCAATTATTGTTAATCAGGGTTCCCGGAGTGAGCTTGCTGCTGGAGCACAAAATATCGCCGCGGCCGAACGAACGATCTATGGGCGGACCGCCGCTCTAGGAACGTCTGAGCATACCCGTCTTTTTTATCCCACATATATGTTCCAAGGTTGGTGGTTGGACGTGGACCCTCCTACGGGCACGGTTGCTCGCGAGTTGCCCAATCCGCAGGAAAGGCTCGGGATAGGTTCGCTGGCCTGCGGTACCCCTATCCAAAGTGTCGTTATTGAAAGTCATCGATATTTTTTTAAAGGCTTCTCAGCCGGGGTAGCCTATCCATTTGGAAACTGAAAAAAAAAAATATAGGTATTTCAACGGAATTCATAAAGTATAAGAGTAGTCAGTCCTAAGTAGCACCCTCTAGCTTTGCCAGCACGAAAGGAACACTATATCAATCATCCCGTGCGGTTTCTGCCGATGCAACGGGTAACCACGAATATAAATTTCGCGGAGAAGACGAAGGATTTTGTTCAGTCCGAACGACTAGCTGAGCCGGAGGCTTCTAGGCAAAGTAAATGGGATCCCACCGGTCGTTTGATCGTTGGTCTCTATTTCCTTTATTGGTTGCGGCGGATCGGGGTACGACCGGCGGCGTACTATATTCCATTCCGCCTGACTACGCAGACATGCCGGGGATCGGCGGACCTCCGGTCAAATTTGATTATCGACTCAATTGAGGAACAGCGTTGGGATATAATCTGTCTTTTTGGGGTGGAAAATAGGTTATTGTCTGTTTTCACTCGGATAAGCTGTTCCAACGTAATTTCGGGGATCTGCCTATAGCGCTGCTCATCACGGCGGAGCTAGCCCAAGGTAATACGACTGGCTAGGCACCGTGGCTCGTACAACCATTGAGCTAACAAACAAATACCTGCTACACGCCCATCTAGCTTTTATTTCGTATTTGGCCCGAGGGGTAGGGGGCATATGATATATATATTGTAATCGCAGTATTTTTAACCATAACCCATCCATCTCGGTACTGTGCCGCGTACTCTGCGGTATTCCATATAGACAGAAAAACCTTAGGCCTACCCGAACCCAAATAGCTGGTCTTTCATAAGTATAAATCGTTCCAGGCAGACACGTCGCAGTGCATGCTCATTTAGGAAAAAAGTGGCACCCCGTGCAGTTGCGATAGATAGCGACAGTGCACAATCGCAATTTAGTTTAGGAATTAGAACATTCGCTAGCCGAGGATAAGTATGCTCTTTTGATTATTTGTAGCGAAGCATCCGTAGACAACACTCCTATGAAACGCGTAAATTTAAAATTCATTGTCGACCCGTGGGGCGAACGCCGCGGGATTGACGGGGCTCGAACCCGCAACTTCCGCCTTGACAGGGCGGTACTCTAACCAATTGAACTACAATCCCGCGTTGCCGCAGCCGGGGACTCTGCCCTTGTGCTTACGGCTCACCGCGGCCCGCAGTGGTGCCTCTTTATTCTTTTCTACTCATTCACGAGAAGCTACGACGGGCACGTTTTCTTTTTTACTTTACGTAGTGGCATCTGCGGTAGCCGTCGCCGGGGGGCTGTAGGGCGTTCCCTGTAACTAGACCGCGTTATAGTCAGGCGGGGGGTTCCCGCTGGGTCGGGCTGGATTCGAACCAGCGTAGGCATTGCCAGCGGATTTACAATCCGTCCCCATTAACCGCTCGAGCACCGACCCGAGCGCCGCTGCGATAGCCAAGCGAGCAATGGTACTTCGCCCGGCCGGTCCCGGTGGCGCTCATGGTTCAAAGGAGTGATTATTTTTGGTACCCCCAGGGGAGATCGAATCCCCGTTGCCTCCTTGAAAGGGAGATGTCCTGGGCCGCTAGACGATGAGGGCCTCATGCTTATTACCATGCTACCCGGTCCGCTACTCACTTGTCAATATTAGTACCCGTGCCTGCCGCCCCCCCCCTCCAATCCCGCGTAGGCTGTTAAGCCGAAACCGCGGATCCTGCGTTCCCTGCCTATCTATTCCACGTCACGACACTTGTGCTGTCGTTCGTCCTGGAATCGTGGATTCGGGGGCAATTACTCTATTGCCATGTCCGAGGTAGTAGTCGCCCAACCCAAGCGGCAAGTCTTACCCGGTAATAATGTCATTTTGATCCGAGTCGTCCGATAGGTTCCTGGAAAGAAAAGCAAATTCTTATATTATTATGATTATTATATTATTATGCGGTAGCTTTGGTGTTAAATGCGTATTGCGTAGCCGGGTAAATGGATAGAGGGATACTCCGCGGCGGCAAGGCATTAAATTCATTTTATTCCATTTTATGGAGTTCAGGCCTATGACTTTCTAATAAATTTTCCACAGCCTTAACGAATGAACGCAGTCCGGCCGGGCGCAGGTGGCCGTTAGCAGTGGTACTAGTAGCAAAGGACTTTGGGAAGGAGGGCCACCTTGGTAGGGTGGCACACAGTGGCGGATGATTATATCACTACTCATCGGATGCTCCCCTTCCCTCTAATAACTGCCATAGCGCTTGGCGGCCATCGTTGTTATATCCGCAGGGCGGGCGGTGCTAGACGCCCTTCACTCACGGTCGAAGCACGCGGACCTGCCCCTCGTTTTGATCAGCAGGAAGTCATAAGCGGTTGACACACCAACGAGTCCCCGGTCAAACTATATGTGTATGCTCCTACAGCCTGGCAGCAATCAAAATATCTGCTCCACAAATCCGTTTGCAGCTGGTGGAGCAGCCCTGGCACAAGTTACCGGTTCGAGTTCGCAAAGGACCGTAACGGCAGAATATGCACGCGCTGCGTCCCAGCACGGGGGTGCCTTACAGTATCCGTAATTTAGAAGTATTTGCTTTGAGACAGGAGGGTCGTTGCCTCACTGCCCATTAATATTTGTATTGTCCTAAGATGGGGAGGCAGGGGAGGAAGGACCGGGCCTTAGCCACGCATCGGGAGGGGTCAAACCGTGTTGCCAGTGCCCCCCGTGGCGGCAGCCGCAACTTATCTTCATTACAATAGTTATCGGGCGTTGTTTCGGGCTCTTCGGGGGCGGGATGAAAAGCATGGTGCCCACGATGGGCAGGGCAGATTGAGCCCTTTTGTGTATGTTTTCGTTCCTTCGCCATTATCGATATTGATAAATTGCTGTGGAAGCTCATCAGTCTTATATCGTATCGACACACCCGTAATTCATTGATTATAGAGTAGTTGTGACTCAGCGCCCCTTACCTTCCCCTCCCCGCCCAGCAGCTTTTCGTATTGTCGGAATAAGATCAAATAAGAATATTCCAGTCCTACGCATGCGCGTGCCTAGCTCAACATTTATCTATCTTCCCCGCGGCGGATAACGAACGAGTGCGGCGCGTCCGCCGACCACGCGGGGGCTGTTTAAGTATATGGTTTTTGCGCGGAGAGTAAGAGAGGCCGCGGGCGCAACCTAAAAGGCGGTCCATGCGATGAATAATTTGCAGCTCTGACGGGTACGCGAAATGCCGCTTACAGTAGCAATCCCCGTCAACTATTGATATTGATATTGTGTGCTAATACCCCCACTCCCGTAAACCCATATTTTATTTATCACTCATTCCACAATACAACCTTTGTCCGACGGACGGCTTAGATTAGAGCAGGGTCCCTAGGTAGATTGGTTGGCCCCGAACGAATGGTCGAGGCACGCGCGACGCACCCGTATGAGCAGCTATCAAAGAAACGGACGATTTGGCAGCAACTACTAAACCTATACTTTTATGTATTAGGTAATCAATTTGGTTATCACACTTGGGGCGACGTGGCTAGCTATGCTGGAGGAAAGAGAGGTTAACCCCCGGGTTGGTGGAGGAAGGGCTCCCGGGCGCAGGACCATTATAACACCCTAACTTGAACTTGTTGGAATACATCCCATCAAGCAACGCATATTCATTCCGTCCCGCCGGCGGACTTGCGCGAAAGGCCTCGCACTAAAGCGGCAACGCCCGAGCGAGAATAGAAGGCACTCGCGGAGCAAACCTTCGATGCCCGTAAACACAAGAGGATCAAAAATAGGAATTAGTCGAGAAAAAAATATCTCTCGTGTTGCGCCCCGCTAGGTTCTGTACCGAGTTAGGGTAACTTCCCAACTCGAGCGCACGCAAAAGTAAACAGTGGCGGGATAAACCAAGAATCTTTATACGGAAGGCCCAAAAGGGCTGACTACCATGATGGGTTCGGGACCGGCTGGGGGCACCTGGTAATGGATTACTGGAGCGGTCAAATAGGAGAACTACCACGACCATAGCCGTTGGAAGTTCGCCAAGAGGGTCGGGAAGTTATTTCGACAAAATGGATGACCGGCTGAGGAGAGACCGCTTCGTTTTCGTGGGCTGGTCCGGCCTGTTGCTTTTCCCCCGTGCTTATTCTTCTCTTGGTGGCTGGTTCACAGGCACAACCTTTGTAACTTCCTGGTACACCCACGGGTTGGCTAGTCCCTATTTGGAGGGTCGCAACTTCCTGACCGCTGCCGTACCTACCCCTGCCAATGGCTTGGCGCATTCTTTGTTGTTGCTGCGGGGCCCCGAGGCACAAGGAGATTTTACTCGTTGGTGTCGATTAGGAGGTCTATGGACTTTTGTCGCCCTCCATGGCGCCTTTGGTCTAATGGGTTTTATGTTACGCCAATTCGAACTTGCTAGATCCGTCCAGTTGCGTCCGTATAACGCAATTGCGTTTCCTGGACCCATTGCCGTTTTCGTTTCCGTATTCCTGATCTACCCGTTGGGCCAGTCCGGTTGGTTCTTCGCACCTGGCTCTGGCGTAGCAGCCATCTCTCGATCTATTCCCTTCCTTCAGGGTTTCCATAATTGGACTTTGAACCCGTTCCACATGATGGGAGTTGCCGGAGTATCAGGTGCAGCCCTCCCCTGCGCCATTCACGGCGCGACCGTGGAGAACACGCTGTTCGAGGATGGCGACGGCGCAAATACATTCCGCGCCTTCAATCCAACTCAAGCGGAAGAAACGTATTCCATGGTCACTGCCAATCGTTCCTGGTCCCAAATATTTGGTGTCGCCTTCTCCAACAAACGTTGGCTGCACTCTTTTATGCTATTCGTACCGGTTACTGGTCTATGGACGAGTGCGATCGGAGTAGTTGGTCCAGCTTTGAATTTGCGAGCATATGACTTTGTCTCTCAAGAGATACGTGCTGCAGAAGATCCCGAGTTTGAGACTTTCCACACAAAAAATATTCTCCTGAACGAGGGTATTCGAGCTTGGATGGCAGCTCAGGATCAGCCTCATGAAAACCTCGTATTTCCCGAGGAGGTCCTACCCCGTGGAAACGCTCCTCAATGGAACCTTAGCTTTGGGCGGCCGCGACCAAGAAACCACCGGTCTTGCCTGGTGGGCCGGTAACGCCCGACTCATAAACTTGTCCGGTAAATCACTCGGTGCCCACGTAGCTCATGCGGGATTAATTGTGTTTTGGGCTGGAGCGATGAACCTGTTTGAAGTAGCCCATTCCATACCCGAGAAGCCCATGTATGAGCAAGGGCTAATCTTGCTACCCCATTTGGCCACCCTAGGGTGGGGAGTTGGGCCCGGTGGGGAAGCCGTAGACATTTCCCCGTACCTTGCGTCCGGAGTACTTCATTCAGTATCCTCCGCAGTTCCTGGGTCCGGAGGTATTTATCATTCACTTATAGGGCCCGACACATTGGAAGAATCCTTTCCTTTTTCTGGTTACGCATGGCGAGACAGGAACAAAATGACAACCATCCTGGGTATCCATCTCGTACTGTTGGGCATCGGTGCTTTTCTCCTTGTGCTTAAAGCCCCGTATTTCGGCGGCGTACACGATACTTGGGCACCCGGCGGCGGGGACGTTAGGAAAATAACGAATCCCACGGTAGGCCCGGGCGTTATATTCGGTTATCTGCCGGAATCCCCCTTCGGCGGGGAAGGGTGGATCGTGAGCGTGGACAATATGGAGGATGTGATTGGGGGACACCCGTGGTTGGGCTCCATTTGTATATTTGGCGGAATATTCCACATCCTAACCAAACCCTTTGCCTGGGCCCGCCGCGCCTCCGTATGGTCCGGGGAGGCTTACTCATCCTACAGCCTAGGGGCTCTCCCTCTTTTCGGGTTCATTGCCTGCCGTTCTGTATGGTTTAATGATACAGCTTATCCAAGCGAATCTTACGGCCCCACGGGGCCCGAGGCCTCTCAAGCTCAAGCCTTCACCTTCCCAGTAAGAGACCAACGCCTAGGAGCCAATGCGGGTTCCGCCCAGGGCCCCACGGGGTTGGGAAAATACCTTATGCGATCCCCGACGGGGGAGATCATTTTCGGCGGGGAAACAATGCGCTTCTGGGACCTTCGGGCCCCGTGGTTGGAACCGCTAAGAGGTCCCAATGGCTTGGATTTGAGCAAATTGAAGAGGGACATACAGCCATGGCAGGAACGGCGATCGGCAGAATACATGACGCATGCCCCTCTAGGGTCTCCGAATTCCGTGGGTGGAGTAGCTACTGAGACCAATGCAGTTAATTATGTCTCTCCCCGAAGCCGGTTAGCCACTTCCCATTCCGTCCTAGGATTCTTCTTCTTCGCGGGTCACTCGTGGCACGCAGGGAGAGCCCGTGCGGCCGCGGCCGGATTCGAGAGAGGGATTGATCGTGATTCCGAGCCCGTCCTATCCATGACACCACTAAACTGAAGTAGATTGACGGAAAACGCGAGCTTTAACCGACCAATTTCGTCTCGTGTAAGGTGGCCATGACTGCAACTTAAGTAATGGGTCACAGCTCGAGGTGGGTTTGGTTGTCGAGTCAATAAGATTGCTAATGTGATGCCGCGCTTTCATTTAAAATATTATTGTTGTCGTGGCTTAGCGAGGGGCGGGGGGGCGGTCCACAGCCCAGAATAAGACCGAATTTTATTTAAATTTTATTTAGCGGTAACTAGTCAGGCACAGTAAAATTTAGTCAGTCATAAATACTTATTCGTTTAGCAGAGCTCAGCGGCAGAAGGAGACACGGGGGCTACTCTCCGAATCCTCCGCTCGCTTCGCCTGAAGACTGGAGAACTATAACCACGATCATTGCCCTTCGGTCGGCTGTGTTTGCACTAATTGCAGTCCCTTCCATTTCGGTTATTGGTACCCCCGTGGTGCTTGCCTCCCCTGGGGGCTGGCCGAGTGGCAAAAGTCTCGTACTCTCAGGTGCCCCCTCACGGATTGGCTTAGTCTTGCTGGTGGGTATCCTCAATCCTTTCGTATCCTGACCAGATTCACCCGCCTCAACTTTGTCCCCCTTCCCGGACACACGGACACCCCAAGGGTGTTTATCCTTGTCCTCGTGAGTAACGCCCCCACCCCCGGCCCGTGTTCCACTGGTCCATAAGGAAAAAGAACTGACTGTCAACGGATAAGCGGGGTCAATCTGGATGAAACAATTGACTATACTGGGACTAATCGACTAGCATTGTGACGAGTAGCCGACGCGCGGGTACAGTTTAATGGTAAAATGCCTCCTTGCCAAGGAGAAGACGCGGGTTCGATTCCCGCTACCCGCCTCCCCCCACCCCTCTCTTCTAATTATCCTACGAGCTAGCGGAGGTAACAATATATATATATATATATATAATAATAAATGCTGATTGCGCACCCTCCGTAAAAGGCCATTTGTTCTGCCTATCCGCCGCCTACACGCGAACTTCGTAACCCTAATTTTGTTAACCGCCCAAGGCTTGGGTTGGCGGGGACGGGATTTGGACCCGTGGCCTCAAGGTTATGAGCCTTGCGAGCTACCAGGCTGCTCTACCCCGCTTAAGTAATCGTTCCGTGAATAACTAGTACCGGTATACCCGTGTTAATTATAGCACGTGGAATGCTGGGTTCACCAGACGAGTCATATATCCGCCGCCGGGAACTACCCCGCCGCGGGGCGGCGACAATATGAAAGTTTCTTTTTTCCGTGTCTAACCCCGCTTCCCTTTACCGGCTGGACCTGACTAGGCCGGGCGACAAACACGCGTGGGCCATCTCCCTAAGTACGTGCCTGGATAAGCCAAAGTCTCGGTAATTCGCGCGGGGTCTGCCGGTCGATAGACAGCGGCGATGGAGGCGCGTGGGCGCGCTATTGCGTGGTAAATATTGTAACTTCTTATAAATGTCCCATCTATCGTCCAGGGACGAAGCTTCGCGCATCCCCGCCCTCAGGTCCTCACGCATCGCCCTGTATCTATTAACTAATTCCCGTATCTTCCCCCCCCTCTGAATGAGACCCATTCTCGCCGTAACAGTTTTATCTATTATAATCGAAGTGGAATACTTTCTGCACCGACACCCTCGCCCCAATCCTCGTCACCACAGTGCTGCCATGACTAATAAAAACGGATCGATATTTATGGACGGTCCGATTTGTGTATTGCCGGGCGAAGCCTGCAGCGTGGTAGCCCCCTATCTATAATATAAAAGTAACCCTCTTATTAGGCTCGCGGAAACCGAATTTTGGAGGCCCGCCAAGCGCAAGCAACGTTTATGCCCTGGATTTGAACTATCCAAATTTGCCCGACGTGGGAGAAATGGGAGAAGCCGCGTAGGTAAATATGTAACCCACAGAGAAGTGGGCTAATCCGACCAATCTTGCTTGTACTATAGGAAGAGCCACCGGTTTATCTTCCCAGTGTACCAAATTCGCCAGGGGCGTCCTTTCATGAGCCCACGCTAGGGTCTCGAGCAGCTCTTGCCAGTATCCGCGCCAAGGGATCAGGAACATAAATCCAGTTGCCCAAACGGGATGTCCGAAAAGGAACGTCCATGCCCATACGGAAAGGCTGTTCATACCAAAAGGGTTGTACCCGTTAATCAGCTGCGAGGAGTTAAGCCACAAGTAATCTCTCAACCATCCCATCAGGTAGGTCGAGGACTCATCAAATTGAGCCGCGTTCCCCTGCCACAGCGTAATATGCTTCCAGTGCCAGTAGAACGTCACCCATCCAATAGTATTTAGCATCCGAAAGACCGCCAGATGAAAGGCATCCCAGGCTGATATATCGCAAGTCCCGCCTCGGCCGGGCCCGTCGCAAGGAAAACTATAACCAAATTCTTTCTTATCTGGTACTAGCTTAGAGCCGCGTGCGTCCAGAGCGCCTTTTACCAATATCAGTGTGGTCGTATGCAAGCCCAGAGCAATAGCATGGTGAGCCATGAAGTCCCCTGGACCCACCGTAAGGAATAGTGAATTACTATCATTACCAACTGCATCCAGCCAGCCAGGCAACCAGATACTTCGGCCGGCATTCCACGCGGGATCGTTCTGCGAAGATAGAAGTACGTTAAAACCGTAGGAGGCTTTGCCATGGGCCGATTGGATCCACTGGGCGAATACGGGTTCAATCAAAATCTGCTTTTCTGGGGTGCCAAAGGCGAGCATTACATCGTTGTGAACATAGAGTCCCAGGGTGTGGAAACCCAAAAACAAGCTGACCCAGCTCAGATGGGATATAATAGCTTCCTTGTGCTCTAGCATCCTTGCCAACACGTTATTACCTTCGCGTTCCGGGTCGTAGTCCCTGACTAGGAAAATAGCCCCGTGAGCGAATGCACCTGTCATTATAAAACCAGCGATATACTGATGGTGGGTATACAACGCGGCCTGGGTGGTGAAGTCTCGAGCTATGAAAGCGTAGGCAGGTAATGAATACATGTGTTGGGCCACCAGGGAGGTAGTAACACCCAAAGAGGCTAAAGCAAGGCCCAATTGAAAGTGAAGAGAATTATTAATCGTGTCATACAGCCCCCTATGCCCGTCTCCGAGACGGCCTGCCGGGGGAGTATGTGCCTCCAATACTCCGTTCATACCGTGCCCAATACCGAAGTTAGTTCTATACATATGACCTGCGAGTATAAAAACAACCGCAATAGCCAAATGATGATGAGACATATCGGTTAACCATAGACTTTGAGTCTGTGGATGGAACCCCCCCGCGAAAGTTAGAATGGCGGTCCCTGCTCCCTGGGGAGTATTGAATAAGTGACTACCAGGATCGGCGTCCAGGGTGTAAATGCTCCACTGGCCAGAGAAAAGTGGACCCAGGCCCTGTGGGTGCGGTAATTCGCTTAAAAAATTACCCCATCTCACGTGTCTACCCCTCGACTCGGGGATGGCAATGTGAACTAAATGCCCCGCCCAAGCCAAGGAGCTAACCCCAAATAGACCAGATAAGTGATGATCTATGCGGGATTCAGCATTCTTGAACCAAGAGACATCGGGCCCCCACCCAGTCTGCCGATGCAGCCAGCCCGCTGATAGGGAGAGGGCGGATACAATTAGCAGAAACATTGCCCCGGTATAAAGATCTTGGTTGGTACGCATACCAATGGTATACCACCACTGGTAAACCCCGGAATAAGCAATATTAACCGGGCCCGAAGCTCCACCACGAGTAAAAGCTTCCACGGCCGGTCCCCCAAAGTGAGGGTCCCATATAGCATGGGCTATAGGCCTTATGCGCAAGGGGTCTTGTATCCATGCCTCGAAATTACCCTGCCAAGCCACGTGGAATAGATTACCTGAAGTCCACAGGAAAATAATGGCCAACTGGCCGAAGTGGGAGGCAAATATTTGTTGGTAAAGACGCTCTTCGGTAATACCATCATGGCTTTCGAAGTCATGCGCGGTGGCAATACCGAACCAAATTCTACGGGTAGTCGGGTCCTGAGATAGGCCCTGGCTGAATTTTGGGAATCTTAGTGCCGTAATACTTTTCAAATCCTCCTGGCCGTTATCCCACCGCCATGACTCTCGCTAGGAAGAATGCCCACGTAGTGGCGATTCCACCCAGGAGGTAATGAGCCACCCCAACGGCGCGGCCTTGTACAATGCTCAGAGCCCTTGGCTGGATAGCGGGAGCTACTCTTAACTTGTTGTGAGCCCAGACAACGGATTCAATGAGTTCTTGCCAGTATCCGCGACCGCTGAATAGGAACATTAAACTAAAGGCCCAAACAAAATGGGCACCCAGAAAAACAAGACCATACGCGGATAATGAGGAGCCATAAGATTGGATTACCTGAGAAGCCTGTGCCCACAGGAAATCACGTAGCCAGCCATTAATGGTAATAGAACTTTGAGCAAAGTTACCCCCAGTTATGCGAGTGACCATTCCTTGGTCATCCACGCTCCCCCAAACGTCAGATTGCATCTTCCAGCTAAAGTGAAATATTACAACCGAGATTGAATTGTACATCCAGGATAGACCCAAAGAAACGTGATCCCAAGCGGAGACTTGACATGTCCCACCTCTCCCAGGGCCATCGCAAGGAAAACGAAACCCAAGATTAGCTTTGTCAGGTATCAGCCGGGACCCGCGAGCGAAAAGGACACCCTTGAGCAGGATCAGCACGGTTACGTGAGTGGTAAATGCATGAATGTGGTGTACCAAAAAGTCTGCGGTCCCCAACACAATAGGAGACAACGCAACCTTGCCGCCTATCGCCAGTATGCTACCACCCCAAGTCAAGCTGGTACTCGCGGCTGCGGTGGGAGCCGTTGAGACGGGGGCAGATGCATGAGTATTCTGTACCCATTGGGCGAACACGGGTTGTAATTGCACTGCAGTATCCGGAAACATGTCTTGGGGACGACCTAAAGCGCTCATGGTATCGTTATGTATGTACAAGCCGAAGCTGTGGAACCCCAAGAAAATGCATGCCCAATTGAGATGTGACACTATGGCATCTCGGTGCCGCAAGACACGATCCAATAAATTGTTGCACTGAGTTGTTGGGTCATAGTCCCTTACCATGAAAATGGCCGCGTGCGCGGCAGCGCCTACTACGAGAAATCCGCCGATCCACATGTGGTGCGTGAAAAGGGAGAGCTGGGTAGCATGATCAGTGGCTAGATACGGGTGGGGGGGCATCGAATACATATGGTGGGCCACAACTATTGTAAGGGAACCCAGCATAGCAAGATTAAGGGCTAACTGGGCGTGCCACGACGTGGTTAAAATACCGTAAAGGCCCTTATGGCCCTCGCCCGTGAAGGGCCCCCCGTGAGCTTCCAGTACATTCTTGGGGCTATGACCTATACCCCAATTAGTCCTATAAGAGTGACCCGCTAATAGGAAAACAACTGCGATAGCCAAATGATGATGAGCCGTGTCGGTGAGCCACAGGCCTCCGGTCACCGGATTTAAGCCTCCCCGAAAGGTGAGAAAATCTGGATATTCCGACCAGTCCAGGGTAAAGAATGGAGTTAGCCCGCCCGAGAACCCCGGGCACAGTTGGGCCAGCAAGTTACGATTCAATATAAATTCATGAGGTAGAGGAATTTCTTTCGCATCCGCCCCAGTATCCGGGAGTTGATTGATCGGTATAGAAACATGTACCTGGTGACCTGCCCAGGATAGCGAACCCAGTCCCAAGAGCCCTGCCAAATGATGATTCAACATGGATTCCACATTTTGAAACCAAACTAAACGTGGGGCGGCTCTGTGGTAATGGGACCAGCCGGCAAAGAGCATTAGCGCGGCGAAAACTAATCCGCCGATCGCAGTCGAGTAGAGCTGTAATTCACTCGTGATCCCAGACGCCCGCCACAGTTGGGAAAACCCAGAAGTAATTTGTATTCCGCGGAAACCTCCGCCCACATCTCCGTTAAGAATTTCCTGACCCACTATGGGCCACACAATTTGAGCGCTAGGTTTTGCGTGGGCCGGATCACTTAGCCATGCCTCATAGTTGGAGAAACGGGCTCCGTGAAAGTACATGCCGCTCAACCAAACGAAAATGATAGCCGATTGACCAAAGTGGGCACTAAAGACCCTTCGGGAAATATCTTCCAAATCATTAGTATGACTGTCGGAATCATGGACATCGGCGTGCAGATCCCAGACCCAGGTAGTGGTGTTGGGACCTTTGGCCAGAGTTCCCGAGAAGTGACCAGGCTTGGACCATTTTTCGAAAGAGGTTTTTACGGGATCTACCTCTACCGCAATTAAGGCTCCGGGTCCCGACGAACGAATAGTCATTGGGGTTCCCCCGAGGCGAAGCACAGAAAAACTCGCCGACCAATAGTACTTGATTAGTGGTCAACTCCCGGGGAGCCCCGGAATTAGTTTATCCCGATCGCGTCTATCCCCCGCCCGTCCGAGGCTAGAGCAGCTATTATGCGGGAGCCCAGGCATTTATTTCGTATCATTAATTATTATATGTCCCTCGGGTGCTCGGTGGACGACGCATATTTTTTGCCGGGACGCTATATGCTCTAATCATAGCGTAATGGTTTTATATAAACTATCACCACGATGCCAGTAGCTTACCAGTAGAGCACGCTCGTTGCTAGTTGCTAGGTTAAATGGACTAGAATGTTTGGTTTCAATCCGCGTAGCACCACCGGTTACCGTAATCAATCCCCAAGGCGCCCTGTCCTTCCCAACCAATTCTGGGCTTCTACGTAATTGTCCGGAGCCAGTAATATGGCTTGTCCCCAATAAAGGGCGGCCCTACTAGACCGAGCTTCGGGAGTCTCAAAATCTCCTTGGTTAATGGCCTGTTCCCCTCGGTAATGACAGATCACAGCTATATTATTAAGGGCTTGCGGCAGGGATGAGTTTCGTTCCAACGCCTGAAAATAATACTCCAAAGCCCGGGCATGTTCGCCACTGCCGGCGTGGATAAGACCTATGTTGTATAGCACATAACTTCGGTCATAGGGGTCGGTTTCTAGCCGCATAGCTTCATAGTAATTCCGTAAGGCTTCCGCGTATTCTCCCCCAGACTGGGCCGACATTCGTTAGGGTAGCTCCCCCAACAGGTATGAGCCCCCACCTAGGAACCGTGCATGATGGTTTCCCTCACACGGCTCTCCCCGCGAGCATTGTGGCGGGGTTGTGATCCTACACGCCGGCGGACCCGTAGACCTTACGATTGCCCAACGCCACGTTTCCGCCGCGGGGACCGGTGTCCACGCGTAGCGAGCTTTAACCGGCCATCCTTCTAGCAGGGTTTGATAGCTATTAGCACACACACGACATGGAGCGATATTTAAAGCTTTATACTCTCCCCCACCATTCCTTCGTTCCCCGCGCCCTGTACTTCACACGTGAGGGTTCGCTACTCCAACAATCCTCGATGGTCACACGGGTACCCGAAGTACAAACGGGATGGAGGTTTGTTGTCTCGACCATACTACCTTTGTCACCGGCTCCGCGGCGGGTAGCATGACTATGAAGTCGTACGATAACTGTAACGAGGCCTTTGCAATGTCGGTTCCTACACGTAGTGCTCCCTATTGCGCGTGCACAGGCAGCGTGCCGCCCACTCTCGCCGCTACACCCCAAACCTCTTGCTAAACGCCCCGGACCAACAGGACCGACGGAGGCGCCTGAGGCTGCATCAACCGCGGGTACACGGTGGGAGGAATCACACATTAACCCGCCGACGTTCGAATACGGCGGGTGGAACCCCTCGCAGGGCGTAGGTATGGTCTGCCGGCAGGTCGCCAGTCTTACGTCGCGTCGAGGCTGCCGACCAATCGAATCGCACCATCTCTATAATAAATAAATGCTTCCCTCCCCCTACCGGTAGTTGGAATAATCCGCAGCAGGGCATCCGCTACGATAGTGAAAGTCTTGTCAATAAAATTATCGTTTCTCTGGGATCCGGGCATTATAAGCTAGGTTATAGATATATATATATATTCAATCTCACCAATTAATTTGCTTCCGCCTGCTGTTCCTGCGAAAGGTTGGTGGTGATGGTGGAATAGATCCGTCAACAAGTAGAACCCAATAAAGATAGCAATATAATCTGTGTTACTGTTAGTTTTAAATACCTCGGCCGGCAAAACCCAGCACATTCCTATTATATTTCCTCCGCGGAGCACGTTTTATTAGTAATGTGACCCACTAGCTAGGGCAATGGTGACATTGGAGAAGGAGCCGGGGCCCTCTAGTATTCCCCCAGTTCCTCTCACTCTTGCTCTTGCTCTGCCGCGGGTGGGTGGCCAAGTAGATGGTTAGTACGATATGATGCAGTTGGCCCCGTTGCTATGGTAGGTACCTGGCCATAACAGCTATGCACCCGCCGCTGGGCGGGCCATTGTATACCGGCGCGGACTCCACGGGTGGTCGTCGGGGAAAGGACCCGCGGGCGGCGTGCCGCGGCTTTTCCATCCTTCCATCCATCCAGATACCATACTTTATTCAGGCTTGACGGGAATAGTACTCCACGACTAGCAATTCGTTGATATTAGGAAGGTCGGCGGCTCGTTTACTATCCGCGGGTGCTTCATTGTCTACTGATCCCAGTCGCGGGTAAAGGTTTAACTGGATCCTGCTAGGGCGATTTTCGGTGGGACCATTAACCTTTGGCGTGTGCCCCGGTCCAACAGCGATAGCATCCTCGAGTCCACAATGATAGCTCGGTATGTTTATTAAACGATCATTGACTAAAATGTGCTTATGAGCAACCATTTGTCGCGCCCCGGGAATGGTGGGAGCCATTCCCAACTCAAGAACAATATTGTCCAAACGTGCCCCCAGTGATCGTAATAATACCCGGCCCGTCGAGCCCCTTGCCCTCCTGGCGGCTCGAACATAACGAAGTAATTGTTGTTCGGTCAGTCCGTAATGGAAACGTAATTTCTGCTTCTCTTCCAAACGTATCCGATATTGAGAAGCTTTTCCGCTAAAAGTGTAGCGGGACGTGTGCCCAGGCTTCCCCTTGCTCTTGCGGGTCAGCCCTGGTAATCTACCCAGTCGGCGTACTATTTTAACACGGGGCCCCCTGTAACGGGACATATAAACTCCTTTGTCTCAGATTAGGCAAAATCTTGTTAGGGTATGACGCAAACCTTAACGCCGCGGGGTATACGACTCGGCAAGAAATAAGCGCCAGGCCTGGTGGCTCGCCGAGTGACCCATGTGTACCATGAATCAGTTCCACCCACTACATACTATGGGAGCGACTCCAGGAGCTACTCCCAGCGATATTTTTCTATACAACTATTCTGGTACCCTAAGAGCCCTGCTGTTTAGGAATGATTATAACCATCGCGTGGGCCCCGTGTAAGTGGTAATTTTGTCACATCCACTAAGCACTTTTGTCAGTAAGGTCAGCTATTGCAGTTGCATATTCTGGCTTAAAAAGCGACCATCTGCCAAGGGGCGGCCGCGCGTAATCTAGCGGTATATATATATATATGCGTTTCTTCCGTTAGGATCTGAACAAAATTAGAAGGTTACGAGGCGGCCAACGCTGAGTCAAGATAGGAATGTTGGTAGTTGGTAGGTGGAGTATGAATGGCATACGCCGTGGATTATAGTTCTATTGGTCTCTCAACCTGATTACAACCAAACTTGCTCTTGGGTGGGCAGCGCGACGGCTTCTGTCGGGGCTACCATAGCTCTTGCTCACCGTGATTCCAAAAGAGTGCTAGCCTATCCCACTATGTCCCAACCAGGTTATATGATGCTAGCTTTGGGCGTGGGACCCTATCGAGCCGCTATGTTTCATGTAATAACACACGCTCATTCCAAGGCCCTAGTACCTTTAGGCCCCGGATCGGTCATTCATCCCGTGGAACCCGTTGCTGGGCATCGTCCCGATATGAGTCAAGACATGGCTCTTGTGGGTGGGATAAGGAAACGTATGCCGATCACAGGAACCGCTTTTCCCTTGGGCACACTCCCTCCCCGCGGCGTACCGCCCCTCGCCTGTTTCCGGTCCAAGGAGGAGATCCTCGGTGCTAGTTGGTCCTATTCCCCCGCACCAGGATGGATGGCTTGGTTCACAGCAGGATCAACCGGGTCTTACACGCCTCGCATGTATCTCCTTACCTTCGAGGGCGATTATAGGGCAAACCTCTCAGGCCCGGCGCCCCCGGCCTCAGCATGGGAAGAGATACGACACCGTGCGTTGCCCGAGGGGCAGGCGGGGCGGCGGTCGACCCCCGCCGTAGGTAGCATTTTAGAGCAGTCGGTTGACCACTCCAGTCATCATTCAATGAGTACTGCGGCCCATACGGTTATAAGTCCCCTCGCGCTGAAGTATGATACTATATCACGCCCCAAGGAATCGGGCGACCTGATGCTATCACCCCTAGTTGTACCAGCAGTACCCACCCTTGCGGTCGGGTTCATAGGAGTCCCGCGCCCGGGGTTACAAGGTTTCGATCTACTCTCTGACTGGCTAGACCCGTTGCGGAGCCAGCCCCAGATGACCGTAGTGACGAGCGGGAGCTGGCCCCCCGATTTGCCGCCGGGCACAATTACCCCAGTCGCTATAGTATTATCGGGAACCTTAATTGCTTACATATCCTATGGGCCTGGCCGCCCCCGCGTGCGGCTGCCGCGCGAGATCAATTCGGAAGTGGGAGAAACCCTGGGTCATCTTTCAAGTCACCCGTACGCTTGGTCATATTACCGCGGTTACGTGGATAGGTATCACGATCTCGCCTTCGGCGGTGTGCAAGTATTAGCCAAAACAGCTCCTACCTCCGACAACCAGATCATAGATGGGCTTGTCAACGGCGCCGGCGTTTTAGGTCCACTCGGAGGTGAGGGACTGCGCTATGGGGAAGGGGGAAGAATATCTCACTATTTACACGGATTAGTTTTTTGCACACTTGTGCTTTCCACAATAGTGACGGGATACAAACACGGCTCTCTCATCTGGTAGGCGCGTCCACCGTTTCGGCGGGATTAGTCAATACGACCGACCTCGTTCGCGCGCTCGACGCCTCACGCTCCCCCGACGAAAGAAAGGCGCAGGCACATGCCGCCGGGGAACCACCTAATTGATTGTGCGACATTTCCTTAGAACCAATCATCCGTGGGGCGGGCGACGGGGATACAAACAAGGGGGGGTGATCTGCCGTTACCCAGTCCCTACGAAACGAATTGGGCCTTTATCGGTGGCAAAAGGACGGCGGGTGGTGCAGCGGTAAGGGATTGCTATCGTTGCCTCTTCTCCGTATAACAGTGTTTAGCCAGGTGCGCCGCAGGCGAAGTCGGGGGGGTTCGGTTCCCCCGCCGGACGGGGATAATTTGCTCCTCGGCGAGCCCAAACCCAGCCCGTGTACCCGTATAGTCATGCGTGGCTAACTAAAGGGGTGGTGCCCGCCGAATCGGCGGATAATCGAAACAAGTCGTCTTTGCTACTCCCTCTTAACCGGATAATGTATCG